GAAGATTAATTGAAGTTAGTAAGTAATGATCCGGACAAAATGAAAAATGCATTTTTTTTAAATCATTTATTTTTATGAAAGAATTTCATTTGCTTCTCTTCTATGGAAGTTCCATTTTCCCAGAATGCATCCTGATTTTCGGCCTATTTCTTCTTCTAGTAATCGATGTCATTTTTGATCAGAAAAAGACAACTTGGTTTTATTTAATCTCTTTAACAAGTTTAGTGCTAAGCATAACTTTTTTGTTATTTCAATGGAGAGAAGAACCCACGATCAGTTTTTTTGGCAATTTACAAACAAACAATTTTAATAAAATATTTCGGTTTCTTATTTTATTATGTTCCACTTTGTGTATTCCTCTATCCGTGGAATACATTCAATGTACAGAAATGGCTGTAACAGAGTTTTTGTTATTCATATTAACAGCTACTCTAGGAGGAATGTTTTTATGTGGTGCTAATGATTTAACAACTATCTTCGTATCTTTAGAATGTTTAAGTCTATGTTCTTATCTATTATCTGGATATACCAAAAGAGATGTTCGGTCTAATGAGGCTATTATGAAATATTTACTTATGGGTGGAACAAGTTCTTCCATTCTTGCTTATGGTCTTTCTTGGCTATATGGTCTATCCGGAGGTGAGATTGAAATTCAAGAAATAGCCAATGGTCTTATAAATACACAAATGTACAACTCTCCAGGAATTTGGATTGCACTTCTATCTGTAACGGTAGGAATTGCATTCAAACTTTCTTTAGTTCCTTTTCATCAATGGACCCCCGATGTATATGAAGGAGTGCGATTCGTTTGATAAATTATTACATACAATATCTTTTTTAGAGATGTTTGTTTCTATTTATAAAAACTCTATAGACATGTGAAAAAAAGATTGTTATTCCCATTTGGACTAAGACATTACTTTTACCAAAAATTTGAATTGAATTAAGGTAAAGCAAAGTAAGAAACAAACTCAATTGTTTGATTGAATTAACACACTACACCACCCCAATACAATAAATAACTTTTATAAATGAATTATTACGGGTAGTTTTGAACAAAGGATCAGATTGACGTGTACTTTTATTCTTAACGTAGATGCTACATAGTAAGTTTTCATTCTTCAGAAACTACGAGTGTAAAAAAGAAGGCATCCGTCGACAAAAAGATTACCCTAAGATGAGCATCTCATGACTATTAAGAACGATTTAAATCAGATGGTTTCTATTTTTTCTTTTTAACTCTTTCATTTAAAAAAAGAAGAAAAAAATGATTTACATACTATATTAGATGGTTTACATACTATATTAGATGGTATAATAACCACTGAGTAAGGATTCCTCGCGAAGTTAAGGATTAGTTATTCTTTCTATCAATTGAATATATTCAATCTTATACATACACGAGGAAGGTAATAAAAAAAAAAAGAGAATCAAATGATTCTGCAAATTTTTTTATCACTTAGGAGCCGTGCGAGAAGAAAGTCTCATGCACGGTTCTGAATGAGAGAAGGGAGAATTACTCTTTTCGACTCTAACTCCCCCACTCCAGTCGTTGCTTTTATTTCTGTTATTTCAAAAGTAGCTACTTCAGCTTTAGTCACTAGAATTTTCGATATTATTTTTTATTTCTCATTGAACGAATGGCATCTTCTTTTGGAAATATCAGCTATTCTTAGCATGATATTAGGAAATTTAATTGCTATTACTCAAACAAGTATAAAACGTATGCTTGCATATTCATCGATAGGTCAAATTGGATATATCCTTATTGGAATAATTGATAAAGACCCAAATAACGGATATGCAAGTGTGATAACTTATATGCTGCTCTATATTTTTATGAATTTAGGAACTTTTGCTTGTATTATATTATTCAGTCTACGTACAGGAACAGATAACATTCGGGATTATGCAGGATTATACGCGAAAGACCCTTTTTCAGCTCTGTCTTTATCTTTATGTCTGCTATCTCTAGGAGGGATTCCTCCATTAGCAGGTTTTTTTGGAAAACTTTATCTATTCTGGTGTGGATGGCAAGCAGGCTCCTATTTATTGGTTTCGATAGGACTCTTTATGAGTGCTATTTCCACATATTATTATCTTAAAATAATTAAGTTATTAATGACTGAAAGAAAAAAAGAAATAACTCCCTACGTGCAAAATTATAGATTATCTTCTTCAATCTCAAAAAATTATATCGAATTTAGTATGATTATATCTGTAATAGCATCTACTTTATTGGGAATAATAATGAATCCAATTGTTGCAATTGCCCAGGATACATTATTTTAGAGATTGATTTTTTTAATAGAATTTTCACTAACTGTAAAAAAAAGGAAGAATTGCCCTTCTATTCATATTCTTAAAATCACAGGGAATAGGCTATTATCAGATGAACTTCTAATTACAAAATCAACTTGATCATTCAATTAGAAGTTCATTTTGTACCAAAACACAAAACAAAATATAGATCTTCTATCTGAGAAAAAGTCGTTCAAACATGTGTAAATAAAATATTTGTAATTCTTAACTTCTCTTTTAAATAGAAGTTAAGAATTACAAAACAGGGATGGAGATAATCTAATCTCCATACTGAATTGAATCGAGATAAACTTGCTGCGATTCTTTCATCTAAAAAACAGAGTGTAATAACTGTTTATTATGCATCCAGCAGGAATTGAACCCGCGACTTCCCAATTATGAGTTGGGTGCTTTTACCATTCAGCCATGGATGCTATGGTAAAGTAATTTCATTATAATAAATATGGTAACCAATTCAATTCTATTTCTCTTTTATAGAAATAACAAGAAACTTTTTTTGGCAAATTGTACAATAGTTTAATAACTTGTATTGACTACCTCTTTCTTATTATAATTCAATTTAATAAGTAATAATTACACTATATTATCTTACAAAATAAATAAAAAAAAGCAATATATGAGAAAACGTGAAAAATCGTGGTCTACGGACCCTATCGGAAAAAACCGAGAAATAATGTGGTCCTTTAGCGTTCAGTCGAAATTGAAAGATTACATGATGGAAATATTCGTTCCATGGAACGAATCCAATTTGGTGAGATTGCTAAGTCAAATATTTTCTGGTCGAGAAAGTGTTGTTAAGCTTTTTGATTTTCGGATTCTTAATACATTACTTATACGGGATATACGTATATTTATCTTAAAAGGTCAAGCAATAAAAGCTGTAATAATAATAGCATTACCATTACTTTTCTATTTTTTGAATATTCGATTAATTGAAAGAAACAAATCATCAAAATATAATTTCATGAAGATATTTCCGGTTCCGGCTGTACAACATTTTGGAGCTAGAGCTAGAAAGGAAAATTTGTTGTTCGTTCCGCATCGTTTTCTGTTTTTGCCAAAAGTCCGAAGGAGATATCAACGTTGTTTGCTCAATCCAAAAGAACATGTTTGGATTTTATCGAGTTCTAAAACAAATCTGAATCAGAAAAATGATAGAATATCAGAAGAAACAACAAGTTGGGAAAGCCTTTTGGAGAAGGAATCTAATGGCATCGAATGGGAGATTGATTCATCTTTTAATTCAATTCCAGAATATTGGGAACCTGAAACAGAACCTGAAAACCTTTATGAATGGCGGGAGTCATTACTTGGTGATAATCGAAGCAAAGCTATTGAGGAAGCAGAACACAAACTGGAACAACTAGAAGTTGAACTAGTTCAAGCAGAAAAAGAATTTGCTATTTCTTCAGAACCAGAAGAAATCATAAAGATGAGAAGAAAACGAAGAGTTGAAGAAGTCGAAAGCTACAAAGAAAGGCTACGAAGACTAAGGAAACTCCATGAGGAGGAAAAGAAAAGATTGGAGTTCTTGTCTTTTGAACAAGAAAAAAAAGAAAAAATATTACAAGAAGAATCAGATCAAGCAAGAGAATCTTTTCCCTTTTCAGAGACGGAAGTTTTTCAAACGTTGTTTGATCCTTTGTTAATAGATGAATCATGTATAAGTATTAATTATAGCAATAAACCGAGTGAAAAATTCAAATTGTTGAAAGAGCGACAAGATGCTTTTCAATATTTCAAGGGATTAGAAAAGAATAGAATTGTTGATCTATGGAAGGTTAAAAAATTTCTTAAGAATCCTTCTGTCAATTATGATATTTTACCAGATCGCGAATGGAACATCAGAAAAGACTATATAAACCAATTCAATTGTATTCGATTTATGAAATCGAATTCATATTCAAGATCTCCCTCATCTTGTGATCAAAAAAAAGAACAATTAGCATTAAACGATGATTTCCAATTAAAAAAATTTGTTCTTAAAATAACAGACCAATTGACTTTATCAATAACTAAGCCTAATCTCTATTACCCTAATGATGAAATTGACCTAGATATCGATGATCGTGTGAATGAATTACATTTATTCAACCAGACTTTATTGAAGTCCTTCAATTCCTTCTTCAATTCCAGAGATGAATTAACGCATGATTCTTTCCTTCGGGTACTCAATATTTTTGAAAAAAAGAAAACATCAGAAGATGATAACACTAGACAACTAATATTGAATAAAATATTGAGTAGATACAAGATTCAAGCTAACGAGCATGTTGAAAATGAAAAAGCATTTATGAGATTCGATTTCTTGAAGAACGTATTGGCACCTGTTGTATCAAAATCTGATTTGAATGAATATTTCTTAAAGGATTTTATATTAAAGGATTTAAAATCGTTCCAGAAGTATTCTTTTTTGGAATACCATAAATACTATATGGAATTACAAAGATACTCTTTGGAATTACAGAAAGTATTGAATAAGAATAAATACTATATGGAATTACAAAGATACTCTTTGGAATTACAGAAAGTATTGAATAAGAATAAATACTCTTTGGAATTACAGAAAGTATTGAATAAGAATAAATACTATTTGAAATTACAAGAATACTCTTTGGAATTACAGAAAGTAGTGAATAAGAATAAATACTATTTGGAATTACAGAAAGTATTGAATAAATACTATTTAGAATTAGATAAGGCATTCGATAAATACTCTTTGGTATTTCATGAATACTATTTGGAATTACAGAAAGTATTGAATAAGTACTATTTAGAATTAGATAAGACATTCGATAAATACTCTTTGGTATTTCATGAATACTATTTGGAATTATTGACTAAATACTCTTTGGTATTCCATAAATACTCTTTGGAATTACAGAAAGTAGTGAATAAGAATAAATTGGAATCACAAAAAGTATTGGATGAATACTATTTGGAATTACATAACTATTTGGGATATTTCTATGTGGAATTCCATAAATACTATATGGAATTACAAAGATACTCTTTGGAATTACAGAAAGTATTGAATAAGAATAAATACTCTTTGGAATTCATCTATTTTCTCAAAATATTAAGTCGCAATTTGAATAATGTAACGCAAGATGCAATTAACCAGCATTCATCAAGTTGGATAATGCGTCAGAAAGAATGTTTGGATCGCCCTATTTTTCGACCTGTTCAGATTAGAAATCCAATTTTTTTAAACACTTTTGTATTATCCAAAAAGATCGAATACTTCCAACAAAGAATAGAATATCTCTTGTCCATTTCCAAACAAAACAATTTAAAAAAGAGAGTGTTAGATCCAATTGAATTATCGATTAGTCAACATTGGGGTTGGTTTGGGGATTCCAATGAAATTTGTGAATGTGAACTTGATAGGGTGATCTCGAAGAAAATGAATCATTCGAAGATTCTCTGGGACAAGCTTAATGAAAATGTTTGGGGCAAGCTTAATGAAAGCACAAAATATAAATCAATTCCTAATCTTGAATCTAAACAAACATTAAATGAGAAAAAACCGATAATTGAATTTATTATTGACTTCTTTGATAATGGAAAAAATTACATGGAATTATTGGAACTATTTAATAACGCGGGTCTTTCGGCAATATTTGATAATCAAGACAATTGGTTGAATCCTTTAAAACTCTCTAATCAAAATTCATTGAGAGCTGCTTTTGACAAAGCAAATACCTTTGAATTTTTAGATTATTTACACCGTCCTCGTCTTTTTTATAAAAAAAGATTGGCTTCTTACATGGGAAGGATTCATATCAAAAATAAGAATGTAACATATGGACAATTATTAAATTTAGTTTTCATTCCTAACAATCTGGTTTCTTCGTCTATTAGCGAAATGAGAGCTATGTACTCAGAGAAAGAAACTATCTCACTCATAAAATCACAAGTCAATATATTATTGGATAAATATTTATGTGACAAAGTGCTAATTCATGATTTGCATAAATCGTCTAATTTCTTTGATAAATTGAATTCTATTATTCGTAGAAATATCAATTTCTCGATTGAAGATATTTCTAGAACTCCTTTAATAAGCCTACAAATTGTCAATTTTGACAAAAACTCTTGCTATCCTTTTTGTTCAGATTTAGAAGAAAAGACCTCTAGCCAGTATTCTCAAAATAGTTTTAGTTCAAACATAGATCTTATTCAAACTCAATCTTATCAAGATGATCTATTGTCCGAAATATCTTTGCGAATGAATGCAGAAAAAGCAAAATATAGTTCAACAGTAAAAGATGAAGACAAAGCTATAGGTGACTTTATGGAAGACGAAGAGTTTATGGAATTCAAATCCATAGGTGACTTTTTTGATAAAGAAAAACTAAAGTTAGTGTTTTCAAAACTAAAGTGTTTTGGAATAATTTCTTTTAATCAAAATAAAATCAATATTCTTTTTGATCAAATCAAAATAAATAGTCATTTTGAGAAATGGGGTTTGTTTCAAACACATAAGTCATGGTTGTGGTTTTTTACTTCCACAGGGTGGAAATATACTAAAAATATGTTTTTTACTCTTTTTTCGGAAATAGAAATAATAACAGAAATAATACCAATAAATAATATTAATCAGTTGGTATCAATCCCGGGCAATATTAGGCAAAATTGGAATCACAATTTGAATATTTTGTGGGCACTTTGTCATCAATTTTGGAAAGTTCTAAAGTGGGAATTTAGAGATAAAATTGATCAAATTATCACAATATTGAATGATAAAATTCTCATAATATTCAATGATCAAATTCTCCCTATATTAAATGATCAAATTCTCCCGATATGGAATGATGAAATTCTCCCTATATTCAATCTTATGTTATCCCGCTGGAATATTGACAAAATACTGCAAGAAACAAATGAAGACATACTTAGATACGCACTTCGGGGAAAGGATCTCCAAATATCATTTGATGTATGGAAATATATACAAAATGTTCGGGAATACGATATTTTTCTTTATATCTTCATTGGGTTTTTCTTTTATAGTTTCTCCATAATTCTTTTAGCGTTGATTGAGTTCTATAGGAACTTCTATCTCATCAGAGTTTTGCAGTATAATCCCTCCTGCTTTGAGAGAGTAGGAGAACTGATTAGATCTTATAAAGGACTTAGAAATTTTTCTAATTTAAGTTGGTATGGTTCTTGGCTTACATTTGTGGACTATATCGAGCTGGACTCGGATCCTGATGATATAGGATTATTACTACTATTGAAAATTTGGTATGTCAAAAATATTCAATGGTTGTGGCCGCGTTTTCTAAAATGCTGGAAATATAACTCACTTATAAAAACAATTTTGTACGAATTTGAAGTGGATGACTTTTTTTTGAGAGAAAATCGATTGTTTTTACTACAAGAAAAAATCTCTCAATTTGAATCGAAATTAACCCCCCCTATTGGTTTTTTTCATGAATTTGAAAAAAAAGAACAGCCAGGACTTCTTTACTTTCGATATTTAGCTGAATTTATTCAGAGAGGCCTAACTCATAGAATAGGCTTAATGAATTCCGAATTAAATTCATTGTTTTTAGCAGAAATGCCGATCTTCGCTGCTTTTTATCAGAAGATGACTTCCGTCCCAATTCGCTCATTCTTATATGATCACGTGAGATTTTACCCGCTCTACCCAGTACCGTCCTTTTCGAATCGAATTTTATTGATAGGGCCTAAGGAAACTGGACGATCCTACTTGGCTAAAAGTTTAGCAGCAGATTCTTATTTACCTTTAATAAGAATATCTCCTAAAAGTTTTTTGAGGCAGCAAAAACTTCTGTCTCGCTATGAACCCGAGTATACATCTTCAGCTAAACAATCATACCTTGAGCATGAAAATATCCTCAGGTCTCTCGGCTGGTCAGGCAGGCCAAAAGAGATAGATGAGAAGGAGTACTATGATGAAAAACCTCATAAGTTTTTGTATGATCGAGTGAATAATCCTAACCCTCCAGAGTATTTTTCGAGAAGAGTAATCCAATTCGTATTTGCACTCAAATTGGCAAAATTGATGTCTCCTTGCGTCATATGGATTCCAAGCATTCATGAACTGAATGATTACTTTTATCTTATTGCATTATTGGTAGAACTCCTTGGGGATCCATATAATTCGATTGATGGTGAAAAAGAAACCACCATCAAACAAAATATTGTTGTTATTGCCTCAACTGAGATTCCAAAAAAAATTGATCCAGTTCTAATAAGTCCTCCTCGTAGTAAACGAAGATTCGATACATTTATCAATACTAAAAAGTTGCCTGCCCCATATCGAGAAAAAGAATTTCCTTTGCTTTTACGTAACAAAGGGCTCTACTTGAAAAAAGAATGGAACTGCTATGATGAATTTGGATTGACTACCAAAGGCTTTACTACGCGAGATCTAGCAAAACTTGCTGATGACATATTTCGAATTAGCATGAGCCAAAATACTTCAGCTATAGACAATGATATAATTGGAGTAGCTTTGTATAGATTAAATTGGGGTCCTTGCAATTATAATCTGAAGTTCAGTGAATTTTTTAAAGGACTTCCTTATAAGATAGGAAAAGCCATTATACAAAATAAACTAACGTATTTAAAAAATTCTATAAGGCTTAATCTAGATTTCGAGAGTCGAAGGGCACACTATTTGCATCAATGGTATTTAGAACCTTCAATTGCCGGAACAGTTGCGAAAGAGTTCACCGTATTCTATCATATTTTGGGTTGCTTGGCCGGATCAGTAGCGCAAGATTGTTGGTTTTTATCAAATGGAGAGAATTGGGATAATCCTTTTGATCCTTTCATTGAAAATGATTTCATTCTAGCTTCGAGTCTCTTACAGGGTCTTCTGGAAGAATTTCCATCGTTGCCAATATATCGGGGCAATTCTGATTACATAACAATTGCTCCTCAGTTCAAAAAAGATATGATGCAAAAAGGATTATCTTCTATACTAGATAAAATCGTTTTATCTAAAGAATTAAGAAATTCCTACGGGGAAGAGGACGAAACTCCTATAGTTGGTGATTCTAGGACCTGGCGTTTTACTTTTATTCGCAGCAATCGATTTGAGCATATAAAAGATATAACAATAGAAAATCCATTATTGGATTATCTTCACCTGTTTGGAGGGTTTCAAGAAAGACCGACCCGTCTTTCTAGCTTATATTGGAAGAAATTTCTAATGTCTCGCCCCGACTTCCGGCCTGTTTATGATAAGAAGGACGATATTATAGAAAGAAAGACAGCTGCTTTATGGGAAGCAAAATTATTATACAAAAAGTTTCAAAGGATGGGAATATATCAATTTGACACAGAAGAGTATGCAATGGAGTATAAACCTTTAAATACACCAGTAATCTGTCTAGCTCGTCGATTTCTTTGGGATCCCGTGAGTATTCGCTTAAGCAATAAGCACTCTTCTTTTGAACCAAGAGAACTTTTTGTTTCTAAAGAACTTGTGAAGAGCATTTATCTTACTTATTCTTCAACAAGAAAGCTAAATATCAGTATTAAAACAACATTGAGGTCTATTCGAAAGCGTAAAAAGGTGAGAAAAATAGCCCTAGGAATAAAAATTCAGACTAATGATAACGATTTACCTCTTAATATTAAAATGGAAGAAAAAGAAAATTTTGAAGATTTCAAACGCTTTCAAGAAATTGGTATCCGATTGAGACGTGTATTACCTTATCGCCAATCGGTGATAAATGAATGTTGGTTCCGTGAAAAAACACGGGATGATAAATTTAAACAACGTTTGCTCAAGGGAGAAAGGGAAAATATAGATCTATTATCTAATGAATCTCTTACTTATAAAACTCTATCCGAAAGTTATGATTATTTATCAAATTTATTCTTCTCTAATAGAATGTTATTTAAACAAATGATCGATACATTATTAAAAACAAAATGGCTTTCTACGAATGCCATTGATTGTTTATTGGCGGAAGGATTAAATAAAAATAAAAAAGCCTAGATCTTTCATTCATTTTGTTCAAATTTGATCGGTCCGAATTTTGCCTTCAAAACTTTTTCAAAAAATCAAATCGAATTGATAAATTTTTAATAGTATGATTATTCAATTTATCAATTCGGATTTTTTGAAATGACCAAATTTTCTTGTAATTCAAGAATATTTAATATATTTAATAGTATGCTGAAATGACCAATTTTTCTTGTAATTCAAGAATAGATGCAATTAGAATCTATCTAAACAATAAGATTGTTTTTGTATGCCTTGAAGAGGAGTCGAACCCCCACGCTGTTTAGCACGACATTTTGAGTGTCGCGTGTCTACCATTCCACCATCAAGGCATTCAAGAAGCTAATTCTATTTCATCGAATATTTGTAATAGAATTTAGTTCAATAGTGGAAGAGAAAGTGGATCGGATAGAATATATGTTTTATTTTCTATTAATATTAATAAGCCAATAGGATATCTTGTCAATTTTGGATATCTTGATTAACATAACATAAGACATATAATCATCGTGTTTAGATTCTGGTTGAGGAGATTCGGCAGGTAGGACACATATATGAGATAAGTCATATACCAAAAATGATCTATGGTAATGTATTGATCTATGTAATACAGTTAGGGAGTAGATTCGATGTTGTCGTTAATCTCTGTATATAGATTTGGAGTGTTATCTAATGATCTATCTAAGACAGTTTCTAAATATTCCATGAAATAGAAATGAAATAGGTTAGTAATCTACTTCCATTGAAAAATTGTCATATTCAATATAAAAAATGAATAATTATCAATATGAATTATTGTATTGTATACTAAATAACAATATAGTATATTATAAGTATAAGGAGAGGAGAAAAACTATGAACTATGTATCATTACATCATACCGTGGGTTCAGGGATCGATACCGATTCTATTGTTTTTTATTCTAAAAAACTATATAATAGAACTAACAATAGTAATATAACTTAATATAAGGAGAGGATAAAAACTATGTATCATTACATCATACCATCATTACATCATACCGTGGGTTCAGGGATCGACACCGATTCTATTATTTGGGGTTTATTATGGTTTTTTAGCAACATTGCCAATTGGCCCGGCCCAGATGTATTTTATTCGATCGATGTTAATTCAGAATAAAGTCATCGACAACAGAAAAATTGTTCCTGCAGGGAATTTTGTTCTTAGTGGTTCTTTTGTGGCACAACTGGTGGTCTTCTCATCCATATACGTAGCGCCTATTTATGCGAGTATTTGGAAACCCCATTTGATGACAATCATGCTTGTTCCCGTTCTATTTTTTCTTATTTTTCAAAGATCTTTGATTCGGAGATACCCTTGGCTTCAAAATCCGGCGGTAGAATTTTTTATTGGAGTCGCTTTACAACTGCTAAACCCCGCCCTTTTCGGTAAATCTATCTATACCCGATTAATCAATCTGATGCTATTCAGATATAGCGGAAACTTTTTATTTCTGCTGAGTACCGCAGCCGGATGGTTGAGCGGACAAATTCTTTTTGTCAAAATGACGAAAATTTTTTGTTCACGGGTGGAAAATGATGTTCCCTTACAAAGGGATAGAAGAGGAGAATTTTTTCTCTTCAGTTTTCAAATTCTTTTCTTCGGCTATGCCATGCTGGCATGCTACGGGAGGAATCCTTCTCTCATCGCTACTAAGTGGAATGATTCAAGGACGTTCATTCAAGGTCCTCGAGAAGAATTGGAAGAACTATCATTAGAGTTATCTGATAAGAAAAAATCTTTTAGGAGTGAGCTAAAGTCACCTAACAAGAAAAAAAAACATAAGAAGCATAAGCCTGAGACTCCTACTAATACTGAAAAAAATGAGGAGAATGTTAATAAGCCGTCCATTACTTTGCCTTCTTCTTTTAAAACGTTAGTGAAAATTTTATCTGATCAAGTGATAGTGGAGGCTGACAAAGAGAAAATATCACCTTTTCTAATCAAAAGGTGGCCATTAATATTGTTTGATTCTAATCGGTTTAACGACCCCCTTCGATACGTGAGTATAGGAGATTATATTCTGCGTGGCCCTGTGAGGAGCCAAGTTGCTGAATATTTCTTCGATGTTTGTCTCAGTGATGGCCATCAAAAAATTTCTTTCACAGCTCCGCCAAGTATCTCTTTTTTTGCCAAAATGGCAAGCTTGGGTGATCAAAGTCTTGATTCAAATCAGGATCACCTTGATGAATGGATAGAAAAAAAATGGGAGAGGAAAACTTCTTTAGGCGAAGAGCTTGAAAATAGGGTGAGAGCTCTAAGCAATGGATCTCCTGTTGTCAAAATTCTTGAAAAGAAAATGAGATTTTCAAGAACAAAAGATAAAAAGCGTCTTTCAGAAGTTGATGATCCTTTACTTAGCGGGCCATTCCGTGGGTCAATGAATCAATATCAATTTAAGTCGCCTTGGATGCTATATTCAGAGGAATACTTGAAAGAGCAAAAAAAGAAACTGGCAGAATCTAAGAACCAGGATTCTACCAATAAGAACCATGATTATACCAATAAGAACCGTGATTCTACCAACCGACTTTGTCGATTTTCTTTAATTCGACCAGAAAATAAAGAAAGAATCGTTCAACCGCGAATCAAACTTATTTCAAAATGGTGGATAGAGAAAATTCGTATGGTCTTATTAGAAGAACAGAACAGAAGAAAATGGTTAGATGAATCTACTTTGGAGGACTTAAAGAATAAATATGAGAAAATTTATCCTAAAAATTTATCTTCATTAGAATATGTTTTCAACACATTGGTCCCGGCGCCTTTAAAGGAAAGAATAGAAAAAGACATTGCTTCTTGCGAGAAAAAATTGTTAACAAATTATTTGTTGCATATTTTTCTTGAAACTACGGGTACCAAATGGGAGTTGCTTCTGAGTGCTCTTCCTACCGAGCAGGCTTTGCTTTATGAGCGACTTTTTAATTCGGACGAATTCTCAGACTCTCGAGTATCTATGGATATTGAAATAGAAATATCAGAGAAGGATATTCTGAAAGATTTCGCAGCAGATATTTTAGAAGAGGACCCGCCTTCTTCTAATAAGGAACATACTAAGGATAAAAAACATAAGAGCGATAAATCAAATATTCATCTTGATGAATATTTCTTTGAAAAAGAACGATCTGAGCAAGATATGAGAGATTTCGCAGACTTTCATGAACTTTATGTCCTTTATAGCAAATTAATAGAAAAGGACAAAACCCGTCTTGATGATTACGAACCTCGAATCCGAGATTTTAACAGGTTTGTTGTTCCTAAATTACCTTCTACGCTATTATCTGGAGTTCACGACCCTATAGCTGTCAAAGATTGTCTCGAAACTCGCCCAAAAAAAGCTCGGCAGTTAATAATTATAAGGCCCTTTGACAAGCTCGCTGAACTGGAAAAGAAAAAAAAAGAGGCGGAAGAAAAGGAAAAGAATGAGGTCTTAGAAGCAGCAAAAAAAAGGTTGTTTAAACCTTTAAAAGAAAAAGCTCTTGAAGAAGAAACTCTTGAACAAGAAGAAGCGGACAAGGGGGGGGATGAAGAAGAGGAGGATCTTCAATCCAAAGATATATACGTTTTTAGTTATCCTTATGAAGGAGATTTTCGTCGAGATTTGGTAAAAGGAGCTGTCCGTTTTCAACGACGAAAAGTTTCAGCAATCAACCATTGGATACCGAGACCAGAGTCGATTCTTTTCGGGAGACTAAAATCGATGACTCAAAAGTCACATAACAAACCCGTGCCTAAGAAGGACGAGAAAAAAAGACTAACTGCAAGATCGCAAAGAATTTACGACAAATTTTTGGAAAGACGCGAAAGACGAAAAGAAGATCGTCGCCGCCGAACACAGCAAACCTTCGACGGGGAAGTGATTCACTATGTCAGAGCTTCTCTCTTGTTTACTCATACGTATCTCAGAAAACGATTGTATTTCCCTATTTTGATAGCAGCTAAAAATATTGGTCGTACTTTACTGTTTCAAGTTCCCGAATGGGAGCAGGATTGGTTCAACTTGGAAAAGGAATCATATCTCAAATGTAATTATGATGGATATGAATTGACGGACCCGGATGTCCCGAAAAAGTTCCTAAAAGATTACATCAAAGAAGGTATTCAAATCAAGATTGTATATCCTTTTCGCTTAAAACCTTGGTATGAACCTAATGAAATTGAAAAAAAGACAACAGGATACTTAACTATCTATGGTACAGAAATTGAATCACCTTTTGGTAATCCACCAGACGTGCCTTCTTTTTGGGAACCTATTGGCGAATGGATTTGGAATTATACGTCCGATCGGGCAAAACCTATTATCGAACCTACCCGCGAATTGATAGAATTGATACAAAAGAAGAGTGAGGCGATAAAGGAAAAGGCTGAGATGATAAAGGAAAAGGTTCAGACGATAAAGGAGACGGTGAAGAAAAAGATCAACCTAGATAATAGGAAAGAAATCAACCTAGATACTAGGAAAGAAAAAATTATTCGGACTAAGCCTACGTCTAATATTCAATTTTCTTTAGAAATAGTAGAAGATGAACCATTTTCAATCCAGATGAAACAAAATTTGGATATTCCAGATCCAGATGATTGGACAATCACAATGAATGATCGAATCAACCAAATGAATGAAGAGTACCGCTTCAATCTAGATATTTATAATAAATTGAAAGCTGATTTTAAACAGAGAATGGATCAACCTTCTCCTAACATAAAATCCAAATTGAAAAAAGAGTGGATTCGCATCAAAATTTGGCGTTCGTCTTTACAAAAGAAAACTATTCGCTTCATCAGGAAGAAATTGCCGTTTTTTATGAAAGTTATTCATTTTAGGGTGAAACTACTATTTATTGATCTCAAAATAAGTATGTTCAATATGATCGAGTCAAATTTGGAATTTTGCATGCAATTGAGTAGAAGTTTTGAAACAATTCAAAAAATATTCAATAGCAATCATCCAATTAGCAAAAACGTCGAATCCAAATGCCAAGGAAAAGTCGAATCCAAATGCCAAGGAAAAGAAATTTCCCAAGCGTACGTTTTTCATCAAATATGGAAAGAAATAAGAAATATGAAAGGATTATGTGTGAAGGATTTAATCGAATCAAGAGCATCGTCTCCTTTTATAAAAAAAAATGTGAAAGAATTTTTGGACTCACAAGGAATATTGGATTGCAAGCATCCTGGAGAGTTAACGATTAACCATTGGAAGCAATGGTTAAAATGGTGTGCTGGCTACAGAATAGATCCGCACAGAAATAAAAAACGTAAACATGTTATTGGCAACCGGTTGGGATGGACTGAATTTGCATCGTTTTTGGGAGAGAAGCGCTTTGCCACTTTTATGGCACGACTCAAGAACCGGATCAAACGTCATAGATATGATCTTTTGGCATATAGTTATCTGGATCATATGAAAGAGAATAATCACGGACCCGCAATTCAATATATACCGGAACCAGATTATCAAGCTATTACTAATTTTCAAAATCCCGGTTTTTCCAAGAAGAAGAAGAAGAAGAAAAAAAATGATTCTTCTTGGAAAAAGTTTTTTTCTTCCAAAAAGAAAAAAAAGAATTGTGATTCTTCCAAATCCAAAAAGAGGAATGTCGATTTTTGCGCGGCAACTAAAAAAAACTATTATAAGAAAAGTCGATATTACAAATTCCAATTCTGGTTGTTCCCAGATCTTAGAAAAAAAATCAAAAATGCAAACAAACTTGGTGACGTTTTTCCTCCGAATATAATCAGAAGACAGATTGAAGAAATGTGGAAATTTCGAGAAATCCAAGTACCAAAAGATTTTGATGTTGATGCTTTCGTTATAGAAAGTCTTCGAAAGCAAGAAGAGGAAAAGCGAAGAAAAGCCGCGGCTGCTCAAGAACTTAAGGAGGCCCGAAGAAAACGAAAAGAGGAGAGAATTCAAACAAGAGAAGCACGACGCAAAAAATTAGAATCGGCCACTTCTCCAGAAGAAGTAGAGAGATTGACAAGGACATTCAAACTAGAAGATGACCTAAACAAGAAGGAAAGAAGGCGGCAAGCAAAGAAAAGACTTCTCAAGGAACAGAGAGTTAGACAACTAGCAAAAATAGCTGCCCAAAAAGCTAAAGAGCAGAAAAGAGAAGAGAGGAAACGTAAATTGGCGGAATTAAATCGGAAACGTAAATCTTCGAAAAGACAAAAAAAAAATTTCAGAGATTTTCTAGTTCGAGACTTCTGTAATATTTATTATCCAAAACTCAATATTGATAAAATCAATATGGAAAAAGAAGAAGTCCGACTGGCAATAAAGGAAATTATTTTGAGACAAGATGCTAAGAAAGCGTCACAGGGTGATAAGAAAGCATGGGACCGAGTTAAATCAAAATTGGATGAGAAATACCAAAGAGGAGACGATGAGAAATACAAAAAAGGAGACGAACGCTCCGAAACCAAGACCAAACCCAAGAAAGCCGATGAACAAGAGATAGATTTCAGAACTGCCAAAACTGAATACCTGAAACAACAGAAACGCTTGCAACGGGAGGCAAAACGCCTTGCAAGGGAGGAACAGTTAAAGGAAGAGATGAAACTTGAGGGAAAAGAAGGAGTGGAATTAGAAAAAGACAGATTAGCCTATCGGGAAATGGCAACAAATATTTATACTTGGAGAATGAAATACGAGCTCGAAAAACTACCGCTAACTCCTTGGGTTACCAAGTTCAGAAATGCGGCTCGTTTTTTTGATAGGAAAAAATTAGGCGGCGAAACTGAGGTAGCCAATTTACTTTTTCCATATGCCGAAAACGGAGATCTTGACTTCGAATTATTGGACACTGTATTGTATCTCAAAAGTGTCTTCCCGAAACATAATGATATACGCAGAGTTTTTTGCGAGGCAGCCCGAAGATCTATGCCACTTGTACCGGGGTACTTTAATGACCGATTCTTTGTATATAAAATTGCAAGTCTTTTATTCAAACTAAAGAAGAAAAAGAGAAATGTCAATCTTTTTGATAGATCTCGACGACGAATAAATGAAAAAATTTCAAGTTCTTTCATTTTCGAAGATCTTTTTCTTCCAAGACGTCGCAGAGAATTTCGAATTTTGAATCTTTTGAATCTGGAAAACAATTTGGATGAGAGTGTAAGATCCAGTAGTCAAGAGATACCAAATGACCAAGGTCTAATGAAAAAAAACGAACATCTGATCGTAGATACAAGGCAAAAGATAAGACGTTTTCTTTGGCCTCGTTATCGATTAGAAGATCTTATTTGCATGAATAGATTTTGGTGGAATACCAATAATGGTAGTCGATCTGCTATGTTGAGGGTACGCATGTATCCTAAAATAGATCATTGGGAACATATTACAAATAATTTGTATTTTCTAAAGCTAAAGCACAGTTTTATTTCGATAAGAGAGGCTGTTCAAAAATTTGGAAATCATGCCAAAAGTTTATTGGGTACGAAACAGTCGCCGGTTGCTGGACATAACGAAGCTCTAAATGAAGTAAAGCATAAAAAAGAAGACTCTTTTTGCAGCATAAGTTCGTCCCTTCCTTCTGACCCCTCCCCGTACAATAAGCTTCTTACGATACTCAGAAAAATAATAAGTGAGCTTATAGATTCTATTAGGGAATGGATAGGTTCACTTTTGTCCAAGCTTAGAGATTCTATTATGGAATGGATAAGTTCACTTTTGTCTCAGCTTAGAGCTTTTCTTATCAAACGGATAAGTTCGCTTAAAGATTTTATTATCAAATCGATGAGAGAACTTTTCTCTAAACTTAAACTTCAATTGAAAAGATTTCTAAATCCGCTTAAAAAGAAACTGAGAAAATGGATAGATCAGAAACGGAGAAAATGGATAGATCCGCTCATCAATAAGTTGAAAACTCAACTTATAAACTTTAGAAGGTTTCTAAGAAACCTTCTAAATGAAATTAGAAACCTTCTAAATGAAATTAGAAACCTTCTAAATGAAATTAGAGTGAAACTCGTCAATTTTCTATGCTTCCTGAGAGATATAATAGACGGACTATTAGTTAAGCTAGAAAAACCTAGACGTTTCAGTCGTTGGAATAAAATCCAAAACTGTTGGAATAAAATCCAAAACTCGAGGCTTATTTCTTTTATTCGAAAATGTTATAAGGCATATCAATGTTATAATACGTGTTGTTGTTTAGTTGATTTTTGGAGGTCTTCAAGAAGGTAAAAATCAGTTATATGGCTGGTTGCTTTAGTAACTTACTAAAGCAACCAGCCATAGCTATGTAAGCCTATTCCCAATAAATCAACGCCCAAATAACATGTCCAAACTAGAATAAATCCTAGAGAAGCAACAATCGCCGGTTTTTGTCCTTTCCAACCCCTGTTTATTCTAGTATGTAAATATATTGCAAATAGAATCCAAGTTATTAATGCCCAAGTTTCTTTTGGATCCCAGCTCCAATAAGATCCCCATGCTTCGTTGGCCCATACTGCCCCGGAAAGTATACCTATAGTTAAAAGAGAAAATCCTAGACCAATAGTACGATAACTGAATTGATCTAATTGGTTAGTAAAAACCCATTTACGATAATTTCTAAGTGAAAGGTAAAAAGTCTGTTTCAATTCTTTTTTTTCTTGGTCGCGTGAATACCAATTGAAGAAAAAAGAATTTTTCACATTAAGAAAAATCTTTTGATTTATTTGGGACGCAATGACCAATAAAGATATGGATGATAGGGATCCACATAAAAGAGTTGCATAACTGAGCAATATCATACTTACATGCATCATTAACCAATGAGATTGTAAAGCAGGTACTAACATTGCAGATTCTTGCATTTTATCCGGAAGACCTAAAGTAGCAAAACCATGAGTTAACATAGCACTTGGCGCGGTGATTGCACCTAACCACCAAGCATACTGGCCCCGTAGTTGTATAACTATATGAATCATGGAGGAAGTCCATGAAAGGAACATGAATGACTCATACAAATTACTTAACGGTAAATGCCCCGAATAGAGCGAACGGGAAACTAATACTCCCGTTATACAAATACACGTCACTATCATGCCCTTTCCTCCTGAATTACTTAGTTTTTCACTTCTATAAATTAAGGTTCCCCAATAAAGAAGAGTAATCACAAAAGTAAGAGAAAAAGAGACATGAGCTGATATATGTTCGAGAGTTATAAATATCATAACATAATAAACCCATTTATTTTTTAATATAGGATTCGTTTCGTAAGAAAAAGATCAAATCGATTGATATGTAATAAATCATATTGACATAGATCGAACAATGATAGTCATTTACTATATACGGTACTCCATATATAATAGATATCTAGAGATATTAGATATGGAAGGGATACTAACCTATAGTATCTTATTAACAATAATGCCGCCACTCGGATTCGAACCGAGATGCTCTAGCGCTGCTGCCTAAGAACAGCGTGTCTACCAATTTCACCATGGCGGCTTTTTTCTCATATATCGAATATATTCTATCTGACCTATATTCGACTATCTTGTTTGCGAGGCTACTAATACAAATACAAAAATAGCCTAGTTGTTCCTATTCAATATCCCACGTTCGATGTTGGTCATTATAACGGAGTATGACGCAGTTTGGTAGCGTGCCACTTGGGGATGGTGGACGTCGTAGGTTCAAATCCTTCTGCTCCGAAACCCATAACTAACTTTTGAGGAGATAAAGGCTGCTGAGGCCAGGAAGGCCTAGTAGGATACTCACTATCCTTGGGGTCTTTACCATGACCAATTTCATGGTCATCATCATGACCAATTTTATCGTCATCCTTACTAGAATCATTGTCCTGACCAATTTTATCGTCATCCTTACTAGAATCATTGTCCTGACCAAATTGATGGATATGATTATAGATATTATCATTGTTAGAACCCTTTTGATGGTCATTATCCTTTTTATCAAAAGATGGAAAAATCAGTCCCATTCCTTCTCCGCCTATTTCATCGATAAGATAAACCTCTTTTGCCTCCTCTGGTTCCAGAAAAATATCTCTTTCTAAGAGACTTTCAATTATTTCGGGTTCTTGCCTTGTCCTTCTTATATAAGTTTCCAAAATATAAGTCCGCAATATGCACATAAACTCTGCATCGGCGCCGGATTCGTCGTGGCGACGACGATCATAAGGAGACATATGAGGTTGATGAATCATCATACGACCGTTTTCGCTTAATACTCGTTTAGTAAGCGCCCCCCCGTGTAGAAGGAAAGCTCCCATTGAAGCATTTAACCCGAAGCCTGCTGTAAATACATCCCCTGTTACGAATTGCATAACATCATAAACAGCTATTCCCTGTAGCATTCCTCCACCTCGACAGGAAATAAAAAACATGAAGTCTTTTGTTTGATCTTCTTGATTTAAATAAATCATGCATTTCATTATTTGGTCAGCAGGTTGTTTTTCTAGCGCTCTACCTAAAAAAAGGTATCTTCCAAAAAAGAGTCTGTAATATATTTCCACCCATATTTCCTGTTGTTTTGGTTTTTTTTTTTTTTTTTTTTTCTTTTCTTCTGGTTTTGGGTTTTCTTCTGGGTTTGGATTTTCTTCTGGGTTTGGATTTTCTTCTGGGTTTGGATATTCTTCTTCGTTTTGGTATTCTTCTTCGTTTTGGTATTCTTCTTCGTTTTGGTATTCTTCTTCGTTTTGGTATTTTTCTTCGTTTTGGTATTCTTGGTATTCTTCTTCGTTTTGGTAGTCTTCTTCTTCTTCTCCTTCTTCTTCTCCTTCTTCTTCTTCTCCTTCTTCTTCTTCTCCTTCTTCTTCTTCTCCTTCTTCTTCTTCTCCTTCTTCTTCTTTTCCTTCTTGTCCTTCTTTTCCTTCTTGTCCTTCTTTTCCTTCTTGTCCTTCTTCTCCTTCTTTTCCTTCTTTTCCTTTCCCGTCCCCCAGATATGGAACCAGATATGGAACTTTTGGAATGTTCGTTAAATTCAAGCTCATTACATACTTACTTACATACTTACTTACTATACTTACTTACTATACTTACTTATTTAACTTACTTATTTACATACATAAAAAAAGCTACATATCATCTTCTTCTTCCGAAGAAATAAGAAGCTGTATAGGTATTATACAAATTATACTGTATAGGTATTATAATTATAGCCAGGACAATTTGTATAATACATCCGATTTTTTTTGTCTACTCTCTAAATAGAAAAAATCTTTACATATTCTTCATTATTATTAATTTGTCTATTTGTATTGAATAAATACACAAATCTATTTATTCAATTTTTTTTATTAAAACGAAAAAAAAAGAATCTCATATTCTTTTTTTGGGATTGGACAATATAGTATTATTTTCGAGATCTTCTTCATCTGCTAAGAAAAGAATAAAAACCCTTGGTTTTTTTCCATTATGAGTTCTGTCGGTAGGTCCGGGATTGGTCCCGTTGCTATCATCCCATTCTTCTCACCGAAAAAGCTCTTTTAAAGAATCTCGTTATTGATATCTTGAGTCGCTTTTATCAATATTTATGGGTCTTTTTCTGGTGCTTGCGCATTTTAAGAAAAAGACGTTGATCATTTGCTGCTTAGATTGCAACAGAAGAACAATTTTGAGTTTGTTTGAGAGATTCATATCTTATATGACCGATGACCACTCTATTCGTTGTTTCTAATGGTATAACATTATAGTTGTTTCTAATGGTATTACAAATAACCTGTACGATTCTACATAAGAAAAACTTAATGTCATAATAAAGCATGATGACTAATAAACATACTATTGACTAATAAACATACTATTAAATGTATGAATCCAATACGGAAGTAATAATGGTTTAGATAGAGTCTAAACCGGTAACGCTAAATAGAATTAAAGTGCCGACTATTCAACAACTTACTAGAAATGCGAGACAGCCGATAAGAAAAAGAAAAAAATCTCCTGCTCTTCGAGGATGTCCTCAACGGAAGGGAGTATGCGCTAGGGTGTATGTGCGACTCGTTTGGATCAGAAACTGAAACGGACCAGGAAATTGAACAATAGTTTTCTTCTGTGAAAAAGTACAGATCTATCAGTTTCCTTGTACCGGGGAAAATGAAATTTATGGTTTAAATTGATGCAAATCCAATCACCTTTACGTAGGATGAAAAGCACTTCCTCATTGGTAGCGAATGGTCATCAATCCATTGAGCGAGGAAAAAAAGTAATTGAAAAGAACATAAAGATTAGATTATGTTTATATTGCTGCGAGAACGGACAAAAGGTCAGCTATCTTGCGAACTCTCACAAATAGATGTCGTTACTGTATCTATAAATCTTTATAGTCTTTATAATTCGGGGGGAAAGAGTAGAGCTAGAGATGGTAAAATATACAAGTTACCAAATACTCATCTCATATCTTAGGGCTCCGGCGTATAGAGAGGACCTTACCGTTAGAGAAATAACCATAGAAACGAAGAAATCCATAAGAGAAAAAGAAAATAATAATAACATATATTGTATATTTATTATTTTGATTACTTAAATGCAAGGTCCAATCCCCTGCCTACTTGGAAGGTGCCTAACTGAAAGGAATTATGGTTGGGAAGGTTAGAGTAGCAAAAGCCATTGGAGTCGTATATTTTATACATTAGAAAAATCAGTTTTATATTACTTAAAAGAAAAATGATTGATCAAAAAAGAGATTAGTCATCTATGAAGAATCAACTTCAATGACCAGAGTTAAACGTGGGCATATCGCAAAAAAACGTCGAAAAAAGATTCTTGCATTTGTATCAGGCTCTCGGGGAGCCCATTCAAAACTTTTTAGGACTGCTAACCAACAGAAAATGAGAGCTTTAGTTTCCGCTCACCGAGATAGAATTAAGCGGAAGAGAGATTTTCGTCGTTTGTGGATTACTCGGATTAATGCAGCATCCCGTGCTAATGGATTCTCCTATAATAAATTTATACAATTTTTATACAAAAGGCAGTTGCTTACAAATCGTAGAACACTTGCACAAATAGCTGTATTAAATAATAATTGCTTTTCTATGATGCTAAAAAAGATTCCTGTATTATGAAATAGTAACACCCAATCTCCCGGGGAAATTTTCCGGGAAACTAAAGACAGTACGAAAATGAATTCGGAATGACTATTCGAAATAGAAAAAAATCTGCACTATCTTTGTTAGATATCCCAGCTCGAATTAAATGGAGGAGTCTTAAATTACTTTTGAATTGAAAGAAACTTTTGAATTGAAAGAAAGAAAGGGTATCAAAGATAGAATACGAGCTTGTTTAATAGCTCTAGCTATTAAACGTTGTTTTTTCAACGTTAATCGATTCCTTCGACGAGATAATATTTTTCCTTGCTCACTAATAAATCGACTGATTAAGCTAATATTTTTATAATCCATTTGCTCTCCAGGCTGAATTGGCGATAAACGTTTTCGAAAAGAATGCCGATTTAGAGAAAATCGCCTAGATGCATTTCGAAAAGATGACTTAGATCTACTTCTCAATTTAGATCTACTTCTCAATTTAGATCTACTTCTCAATTTATATCTACTTCTCAATTTATATCTATTTCTAAACTTATTAGATCTATTTTTAAAATATGGTTTATATGTATTCCGAAAAGATGGCTTCATTTTATTCATAATTTGTTTTATGAACCTTTCAAATACTATTTATTTTGATTTTGTTTCAAAATATTTCGAAAAGAAATATTGACAGTGACATATTTTATATATACAAAGATAAAAGATAAATATCTTCAATATATATATTGATATTGGGCAGAAATGTTAGATTGAATCTATTTTTTTATTTCTCCATGAATGGTATGCTTGTGACAAGAAGGACAAAATTTATTTAATTCCAATCGATCAGGAGTATTGCGGCGATTTTTTCGAGTCGTATATCTGGAAATACCCTTTGATTTTTTTTCAACACTGTCTTGAGTACAACTAGTACATTCTAAAGTAATCGTTATTCTTACATTTCCACCCTTGGCCATATAACTTACTTTTGGTATTGTATCTACTTCTTTTCAATTTGGAAAAAAAAAAGAGAAGAAAGAGAAAGGGATAAAAGTTGTCTTAAAAATGATTAAAGATTTTATTACTTAATTCATTCTCGTAATAAAATCTTTAATTAAGATTTTCAAGTAGTTTACTATTTTAGGAACTTTTGGATCTATATTTTTCTTTTTATCTTAATCCTAATTTTATTGATCCAAGAAGAAAAGGAAATGAATCTAACATCATTAAAAAAAAAAAATGAAAGTCAAAAAAAGGAAAAAGTCAGAGCATCTGGGAAAAAACGATTTATCTCAATTAATAAACCGGATAAAAATATCAAGCATAAAGTAGCTAACACAGGCGCTGTGGAAAGATATGTTTTTATATCTTGCATTGTTCGTAAGTTCTCCTTCTCAAGAATGATAGATATATCATATGGTCAACTACATCCGTAGTTTACGACTATCTGCAAACAGATATTTGCATTTGGCACAAATTCCTTTTTTTTTTTACAATATGATACTAATAACTATGTAGTAGTAAGTAATCAAGTACTGTCAATAAATAGACATCTTATAAATTATATCCTCCGTATAGACAGTCTATTCACGTGCGAAGGTAGATAAATGTGGAAAACAAAATTCAATTATTTTAATATAAAATATCGAATAAAAAATACTCACGATTAAAAGGGATGTAGCGCAGCTTGGTAGCGCGTTTGTTTTGGGTACAAAATGTCGCAGGTTCAAATCCTGTCATCCCTACCCTTTTTTATCCTAAATCTTTCATCAAAAAAGTAAAAAGTCGAGTGATAGTTGTTTAATTCAATGAAACATGGAAATAAGCTTTTCTTTCAAGAAAAAAAAGAACAAAAAGCGCTCTTAGTTCAGTTTGGTAGAACGCAGGTCTCCAAAACCTGATGTCGTAGGTTCAAATCCTACAGAGCGTGATCCTGTGTTTTTTCTTTTTTCTGATCGATCTTCTTGTCACTTAGACTGAAAAAGCTAATGGAATCTGATCCCTCAGAATCAGTAGGAGACCCGTTCATAATATGGTCCTAAATCAAATATCCAATTTATCGCCGCGTCGGTACTGTAAATATGCAGTTACAAATAATCCAGCCAAAGTTATAGGAATTAGACCTAACACAATTCCGGATAACAAAACTTCAATCATATTTTTTTTTTATTAAAAGAGAATAGGTAAGGATTAATAGCTAATCTACATAGTACCTCAAATTGACTTGGAATCTCAATTCCTATTGAGGTTGAGGTTATTTTCTATTTCAAATAAGTTCTATACTGCTTAACCCAATGAATAAGACTGAGGTGAAAATAAGCAAAACGAATAAAAAACCAAAATAACTAATTATAGTAAGCATGGAAGAAATGAATAAAAAAACCAATGATTGATACGTATTTTTGTCAGGCAATTACCTCAATTTTTTCTTTATGAGTAGAAAGTTTCAATAAATAGATACAAAGTTAGCATTGAATATCTGATAATGATGTTATCAACAAACATAGAGGGAATATACAATAAAAAGATATTCTGTTATAAAACAAAGTAAAAATGAAATCCCCCACCTATAAATAAAATAAATACCAATTGTGTAGTAATTTCATTAATGATCCTACTCCTTTTCTATATTAAAGTGAAAATTATATTGCTATGTTAGAAGCAGGCTAGCTATACTTAGTATACTTCAAATATACCCTTGGTATCATATTGACAATCAAGCAAGGATTGTAGAAAATATCAGTAGTTTTCCATTTCCTGATCTCTTTCTTTCATGGGATCAATTTACCCTTGATTTTAGAATAATATAGGGAGCTTAGCATGTCTGGGAATACGGGGGAACGCGCTTTTGCTGACATTATTACTAGTATTCGATACTGGGTTATCCATAGCATTACTATACCTTCTCTATTCATTGCGGGTTGGTTATTTGTCAGTACGGGTTTAGCTTATGATGTATTCGGGAGTCCTCGGCCAAATGAGTATTTCACAGAAAGCCGACAAGAGGTTCCATTAGTAACTGGCCGTTTCGATTCATTAGAGCAACTCGATGAATTTACTAGATCTCGATCTTTTTAGGAGGTATTAATGACTATAGATAGAAGCTATCCAATTTTTACAGTTAGATGGTTGGCCGTTCACGGGCTAGCTGTACCTACGGTTTTTTTCTTGGGATCAATATCAGCAATGCAGTTCATACAGCGATAAACTTTATTATAAACTAAATCACGGAGCTATTTATGACACAATCAAACCCAAATGAACAAAATGTTGAATTGAATCGTACTAGCCTCTATTGGGGGTTGTTACTTATTTTTGTACTTGCTGTTCTATTCTCTAATTACTTTTTCAATTAGGAACAGTAATAATCTTTTTTCTTACCCAATTGAATTTGGTGAGATCTAATATTTCTATGTATTATTTATGCCTCATGAATACTTTTTTTTAAATGTGAAAGGAAATAATAAAAATGGGCGGAAGGATCCCTCTTTGGTTGATAGGTATTTTAGCTGGTATTCTCGTTATTGTTTTAATAGGTTTTTTTTTTTACGGTTCTTACTCCGGCCTAGGTTCCTCCTTGTAGCGAAAAAAATGCCTTATACTATGATAAGAGATAGACAATGTAAGGAATACTATACAAAATTGAAGCAAAACTCTGAAAAGAGATAAAAAGATATAGAAAAGTGAAAACTTAAAAAAAAAAAGATAAGATCTTACCTTTCTTTGAACACAAAGAAGGGTAAGATTTTATCTTTACTTTGTTTTTTTTTTTTTTAATAAGTTATAAACTAAGCGAAAATAGCAAGCCAAGATTACTATTACTAAATTCTCTCCTTTCTTCTATTTGTTTATTTGTTTTGAATATGATAAATGAAGGTGAGAAAAGATAACATGTATATGAATATTCATAATTAGGGAATTAACTCCAAGCGGAATCACTCATTATTAAAATAGGCAAATATTTCTTTAATATCTTAATATCTCCTCGTCTTTCACAATATATTCGAACAGAGGGAAGGGGAAAATGAAGGATTTTGAAGAAGTATTTCTTATACATTAATTGCATTAATCATTTCTTATACATTAATTGCATTAATCATTCATAAGATAGAGATTCAAATCTTTTATGCGCCTAAAAATTCATTTCGACCAATTGAACTTTCTCAAATTGTTTCTTTTTAAGAACCAGAAATATCTGTGCTAAAACGACAGATGCTAAGAATAATAAAAGACCTTGAACACGTAAAGGATCTTGAAGTACTATTTCTGCATTTTCCTGACCAAATCCACCTACATTAGGGTTATTCGTTAACGACTGATCCGCCTTGATGAATTCGCCTTCTGAAACAAGAAGTTCCGGTCCCGGAGGTACAAAGTCTACCACTTGTCGACCGTCTGATGAATTATCAATAGTTATTTGATATCCACCTTTTTCTTTACGTGCAATTTTACTTATTTTACCGGTTGCTGAAGCGTTGTACACTGTATTGTTGCTTTTGCTCCCATCGGGATAAATTTGTCCTCTTCCTCTATTACCTCCTACATATATGGGATATTTGAGGAAGTGAGCTGTTTTATTAGTAGCGGGATTTGGTGAGAGGATGGGAAACACAATTTCACCATATTTTTGACCAGGAATAGGTCCTATTATTAGAATATTTTTTTGATTGGGACGATAGTTCTGAAAATAAAGATCACCTATTTTTTCCTTAATCTCAGGAGAAATACGATCCGGAGGAGCTAATTCGAAACCTTCGGGTAAAATAAGAACAGCTCCTACATTTAAAGTTCCTTTCTTGCCATTAGCAAGAACTTGTTTTATTTGCTTATCATAAGGTATTTTTACAACTGCTTCAAAAACGGTATCAGGAAGCACAGACTGTGGAACTTCAATCTCCACAGGTTTTTTAGCCAAATGACAATTGGCACATACAATACGCCCAGTTGCTTCTCGAGGATTTTCGTAACCTTGCTGTGCAAAAATGGGATATGCATTTGCAATAGATGTACGAGTCATTATATCTATCAATATTAAAGCGGAAATTGATTGAGCTATCAACTTTTTTATCCAGTCATCATAAGTTTTTCTATTTTGCATGGTTCAATTTTTTGTTACAATTCTTTTATTTCAAATAAATGGTAGTAGGTAACTATGATAGTTACCTGCTTGCAATTCTGCTACTATATTAAACCTAAAGCTAAAAAATAAGAAGTATTGCCCGGGTGAGAAACCATTTGTTATTCATTCATCGAGTGATAAATTACTACAAGTGAAGGAGATGTACTATTCAAACGACGGAAAACCCAATATTTGAAAATTGTGTCTAAGATGACTGGAAAAGTTGAAACAAGACCAGATATTATTCGTTCGTTATGGGCAAATCCATAATTTTCGAAGATCCAATTGGTTATCAATTCCCAACCATGGGGCGAGTGAAACCCAATACATAGATCGGTTGCTAAAAGAATAGAAAAGGCTTTCATTGTATCGCTTAGGCTGTAGAAGACTTCTTGGATCCAAGAATTGAGAATGCCAAGTTTCTTCTTACCCAGAATGAGACAAAAACTGAAAAAAACCAAACCTATTAGATTTGCTATTAGATGTGAGATGATTTGGATACAATCTTGATTATATATTTTCACTAATTGGATCATTTTTTTCTGCATTTCTACACGAATATCTTGCGAATGCGTTTCCGAAGAATCTTCCATCATTATTTCTAACAGGAAGAGTTCCTCTATTTTTTCAAACTTTTTTATAGTGTCTTCTTCTTGTAAATAATCAAAAATTTTTTGACCAGTATTCCACCAATTTGTAACCCAAGGTTCTAAACCGTTCTGTAATGAAATTGAAATTCCCCAAGGCAATACTATTAAACATGTAAGATATTGTAAAGAAGCTAATGCTTTATATTTGGCAACTTCCAATTCGTGAATCGTTAACGAACTCGATTGGCTCGTTAGCTCTGCCCAAAATCTGAACAAAGTACGAATTATAGAACGAGGTATGAGATCCATAGAATTTTTGCATAATTATAATTATTCGACCTCGAGAGATCTTTCGGTCGGATGAGGGATGGTTTGTTCCGAGTGAGAAGTGGAGTAAAAAAGAAAGGATAAATAAATCCTTGAAAATCATTTGGATCTGGACTAATTTCATTTTGAATTCTTGACCCGAAGAATCGCTTCAATTGGCAAATAAAAGAAATGAAAGTTTAAGTCTAATAATACCAATTTTGTTTTCTTTGATACATATAGGAAATTGATTTATTCGAGCGCATATGTAAAAAAAGGTGTAAAAACTATAGTCATTTACTTCATTGTATTCTTTTGAGATGTTATATCCGTGTTTATTAAAACCTTTTGTCCCTTTCTAATAGATAAAGAATAATATGGAGTGTAGTTTTTGCTAACTGCCAAAAAATAGTATGGCTCCATAACTCCATAAGTAACAGTTTGTGTTGGTGGAACATAAATATGGTCTTTCCCCCTTATTTCAAAATCCTTCAATGGATACGCGCAAAAAACGGGCTAATTCGGCAGCTTTTTGTTCCATTTCGCGCAAGGTCAAATTTTCTTCAGTACGAGTTAAGGGGATGTCTTGTTGGCCCTTTATTTCCATATAAATAACACGACGAGGAAATATACCTTCTTGAACTTCCATTTTGATCGCCTGAATATCCTTCATAAGAAATCGGAGGAAAATACGACGATTTCTTCCGGGAAATCCCCAGCGAAAAAGGCATACAACTCCTTCTTTTTCATCAAACTTATTATAACCACTACCCACATTGCATAAAATAGTGCACCACAAATAAGAGCTAATGAACAGACCTGCAATCCCATAAAAACACATCACAATTCCTTGTGGAACAAAAAGTATTTGCTGAGATGACAATAAGGGTATCAAGTTCCTACCAAGGTAACTTGAAATTCCGACTACAAAAAATCCTAGTGAACCCAAAAGCAGGAGACAAGCAAAAAAAAAATTGCTTATTTTTCTAGAGCCTTTTATGGGCTCTATCCAGAGCCATTTGGATCGACGATTCATAACAAATAACAAATTACGTCCTATTTTAATTTGAGGGATTGAACAAGACTCCCATCCAGAAGTCACTCTCATAAATTGGCTATATTCATAAACTAGCCATATACATATAAGCATTTCACAAAAAGAATAAATCTCTCTATTCAAATGTATTATATAATATAAGCATATTTTGAAGTAGAAGTAAGAAATTCACACACGGATCTAATATGTCTCATACATATGATACCATATACATTCCATATTTTTGTTATTTATCATATATGAATAGATCTATTAATAAAAAAAAAGATTTCAAATATCACATATCTGTCTTGATTGATCATATTCATTCATAAAATTTCGTCATTTTGAATATAAAAGTAAAGAAAAAGCATTGTAACTGCTGGAAAAAACAAGCCCACCAAAGGTACTAAGAGAGAGGGGAAGTTGTGGATTATCATATCAAAAGTATATTAAGTATTTTTTTTATCTATTACAAAGAATTATAAGATCAAATGAGTAATAGGACCAAATAAGCGGACGTGTCTTTCTTCGTAAAATACCTACTTTTTGAAAGTAATTTATTACTTTACTTTGTAAGATATAAAACAAATGGGACCAATTACCACATTGTATATTGGTAGCTATAAATGATAAAATAGATCCGCTTCTCAATTCTATCTTTTAAAACTCTTTTATTTTATTAAATAGATAGATGTTCACCTTTGAGACAAAGGTCTAATTTCATAGCATAATCTGTCTCTAATGCGAGAAAGTTACATAGTATGTATTTTTTCTTATAAAGGGGTATTTTCATGGGTTTGCCTTGGTATCGTGTCCATACCGTCGTGTTGAATGATCCTGGCCGGTTAATCGCTGTGCATATAATGCATACAGCTCTAGTTTCTGGATGGGCCGGTTCTATGGCTCTTTACGAATTAGCAGTTTTCGATCCATCCGATCCTATTCTTGATCCAATGTGGAGACAAGGTATGTTCGTTATACCTTTTATGACTCGTTTGGGAATAAAGGATTCATGGGGTGGATGGAGTATAACTGGAGAAACTATATCTAATCCAGGTATTTGGAGTTATGAAGGTGTGGCCGGGGCACATATTGTGTTTTCTGGCTTGTGCTTTTTAGCAGCTATCTGGCATTGGGTATATTGGGATCTAGACGTATTTTGTGATTCCCGTACAGGAAAACCTTCTTTAGATTTGCCTAAGATTTTTGGAATTCATTTATTCCTCTCAGGAGCAGCTTGTTTCGGATTCGGAGCATTTCATGTAACGGGTTTGTATGGCCCTGGAATATGGGTGTCTGATCCTTATGGACTAACTGGGAAAATACAACCTGTAAATCCGGCATGGGGAGCTGAAGGTTTTGATCCTTTTGTTCCGGGAGGAATAGCTTCTCATCATATTGCAGCAGGTATATTGGGTATATTAGCAGGTCTATTCCATCTCAGTGTTCGCCCTCCCCAACGTTTATACAAAGGATTACGTATGGGGAATATTGAAACTGTCCTCTCCAGTAGTATTGCTGCTGTGTTTTTTGCAGCTTTCATTGTGGCCGGAACAATGTGGTATGGTTCCGCAACCACTCCGATCGAATTATTTGGTCCTACTCGTTACCAGTGGGATCAGGGATACTTCCAACAAGAAATAGATCGACGGGTTCGTGCCGGTCTGGCTGAAAATCTAAGTCTATCGGAAGCTTGGTCAAAAATTCCTGAAAAACTTGCTTTTTATGATTACATTGGGAATAATCCAGCTAAAGGGGGGCTATTCAGGGCGGGTGCAATGGACAATGGAGATGGAATTGCTGTTGGTTGGTTAGGACACCCTATTTTCAAAGATAAAAAGGGACATGAGCTTTTTGTACGTCGTATGCCTACCTTTTTCGAAACATTTCCAGTCGTTCTAGTAGATGAAGAAGGAATTGTGAAAGCCGATGTCCCTTTTAGGAGAGCAGAATCCAAGTATAGTGTTGAACAAGTAGGTGTAACTGTTGAATTCTATGGTGGTGAACTTGATGGAGTTAGTTTTGGTGATCCTGCTATAGTCAAAAAATATGCTAGACGTGCACAATTAGGTGAAATTTTTGAATTAGATCGTGCTACTTTGAAATCGGATGGTGTTTTTCGGAGTAGTCCAAGGGGTTGGTTTACTTTTGGGCATGCTACATTTGCCCTTCTTTTCTTTTTTGGACATATTTGGCATGGTGCTAGAACTCTATTCAGAGATGTTTTTGCCGGTATTGATCCGGATTTGGATGCTCAAGTAGAATTTGGGGCATTCCAAAAATTGGGAGATCCAACTACTAAAAGACAAGTGGTATAATATGGTATTGCTCCGCTTGTTAATGCAATATTGAGAATTTGCATCTCAGGAAAATCTTTTGCTTTTGATTTCACCTTTTCAAAATGTTGTAATTAGTACGAAAGCTATCTCTATTAATTATAAATAAACTACGATTGAATTTATGGAAGCATTGGTTTATACATTCCTTTTGGTATCGACCTTAGGGATCATTTTTTTCGCTATTTTCTTCCGGGAACCCCCCAAAGTTCCCGATAAAGGGGGAAAATAATTTCCTATTTTTCTAATCCTTTTTCTTACTTTTACTTATAAAAAAGAATAAAAAAGATCTTCCCGATCGGGAAGGTCTTTTTTTTCTTTTTCAACTAGTCCTCGTGCTCTTCAAAAGGATCTCGAAGTTGTTCAGAAGGTTGTCCAAAGGCAGTGTATAGGGCATAACCGGTAAAGCTAACAAGTAAACAAGATATGGAGATAGCGACTAAGGTTGCAGTTTCCATTGGTAGGTAATCCTATGTATATATATGTACATAATAGTATACAAAGTTAATTAAATCTCAACCAATACTCTTTTTTTATGGCTACACAGACCATTGATGATACTTCCAGAACCGGACCATTACAAACTACTGTAGGAAATTATTTAAAACCACTTAATACAGAATCTGGTAAAGTTGCTCCCGGATGGGGAACTACTCCTTTTATGGGCATTGCAATGGCTCTATTCGCAATATTCTTATCTATTATCTTGGAGATTTATAATTCTTCCATTTTATTAGACGGAATTCCAGTTAGTTGGGTCTAGAAAAACTAGAAAATCTACCCGGATCCCGAGTTCAAAAAAAAGAACTAAAGAAAAGAAGAATGTTAAATAGCTTCTATTTTTAGGTTATGACGTTCTGGTAGTTTGATCGTGTAATTTCTTTTAATTGAAGGATTTTTGGAATTATGGGTGTGCGACTTGTTATAAATTGATCTCTATTCTAGTACAGAAAACGGGTCTGTTGTCTTTATAAAATAAAGACGGTTCTCCTACCTCGTTAGATATTGCTATTAATAATGAATATCCAGAGCACGAGGTATATAATTCAATAAAATCTGAACTATGGTTTATGCCTGTTTTTAAGACCTCGTGACCAAGCTTCTCAATAATTTGAAAGATCTATCCAAAGAATGAGATAGTATTCCATTTTGATTAGTTAGTTTAGTAAGTAACAATGAAATGCAAAGGTTATAACCCATAAAACCTTTTGAGTAATTTGAAAAATCATCGGGGTGAAATGAAAATCTGGGGTTTAGATTTATTCATCTATTCAGTTGAGATCTCGACAAGATAATTCCTATGGATCGTCTATACTAGTTGTTCTCTAAGTGATTTATATTATATCACGAATAGGATAAAAGATCGTTCAAAAGGCCTATAGCGGTTTATTTCGCATAAGAATGAGCCAACTTGAAATTTGGGCATTAATCACTATTTTATTTGAGTGTTCTTGTTTAAGCCGTATGAAAAGAAATTTTCATATACGGTTTTCAGAGGGGGACTTGAGTTTACCTATCTCAATAAAGTATACGATTGGTTCGAAGAGCGTCTTGAGATTCAGGCGATTGCGGATGATATCACTAGTAAATATGTTCCTCCTCATGTGAATATATTTTATTGTTTAGGGGGAATCACACTGACTTCTTTTTTGGTACAAGTAGCTACCGGTTTTGCTATGACTTTTTACTATCGCCCCACCGTTCTAGAAGCTTTTGCCTCTATTCAATACATAATGACTGAAGTGAACTTCGGCTGGCTAATCCGATCGGTCCATCGATGGTCGGCAAGTATGATGGTTTTAATGATGATTTTACATGTATTTCGCGTTTATTTAACAGGTGGATTCAAAAAACCTCGCGAATTAACTTGGGTTACGGGTGTAATTCTAGCCGTATTAACCGTATCTTTCGGTGTAACCGGTTATTCTTTGCCCTGGGATCAAATTGGTTATTGGGCAGTCAAAATTGTGACCGGTGTGCCTGAGGCCATTCCGTTAATAGGAACTCCTTTGGTAGAGTTATTACGCGGAAGTGCTAGTGTGGGCCAATCGACCTTAACCCGTTTTTATAGTTTACACACTTTCATATTACCCCTTCTTACTGCTGTATTTATGTTAATGCATTTTCTAATGATCCGCAAACAAGGTATTTCAGGTCCTTTATAAAAAGGAAATCTACATTTTGAATCAGTATTGAAAACCTATTCTTTTTCTAATAGATCATTGCCGCGAAAAACATGTTTCTCGGATTTCTCCTTTCAATTATTAAGTATATTTAATACAAAGAATTGAAGTAGATACTGATCTCAAATGGAGAAAATGGATTATGGGAGTGTGTGACTTGAACTATTAGTTAGGCCGCGCAGATCAATTTATAGGATCTGCCATATAAAGATTCAGATCGAAATGTGTCTCTGTCCCAATTTTCTTTGCAAAAATAAGAGGTTTAGAACCTGGGCAAAAGGCAAACACTTTGTTGTGTTATAAGAGAATTATTTCTATGATCGAATCCGAATTAGGCTCCGTGAGATCCAGGTAATAGTAATAACATTTCAGAACTAAAATTTATTACTTCAATTTATCCTTTCCTTTTCATAGTATGAAAATGCATGCATTTCCCTTGCGTTTCAATACGGTAAATTATCGGAGTAAAGGAAGGGATCTAAAGAAGGAAAAAGGCCAGATCAGTAACAAGTCAATATCTTGTATGCAAAATACATTGTGCTAGATAAACACAGATTACAAGGAATAAGATGATCCAAAAGGCATATTGATCATGATCAAATTTGTGAGCTTACTTGGATACTGAGCATACGAAAAAAGAAAATTATGAATTTTCCATAGATCTTCTTAGTTATACTGATTCTAACGATACGTCTTCATCATTTTTATTTCTTTTATTTCAACTATTGCTCGAGCCGGATGATCAAAATTGGCATGTCCGGTTCTTTCGGGGGATAGATTCATTGATAAAAATCTACTTATCCCAATAACAAAGAAACCTGACTTGAATGATCCTGTATTAAGGGCTAAATTAGCTAAAGGCATGGGACATAATTATTATGGCGAGCCCGCTTGGCCCAATGATCTCTTATATATTTTTCCAGTAGTTATTTTTGGTACTATTGCATGTACCATAGGTTTAGCAGTTCTAGAACCATCAATGATTGGTGAACCGGCAAATCCATTTGCAACTCCTTTGGAAATATTACCCGAATGGTATTTTTTCCCCGTATTTCAAATACTTCGTACAGTACCTAATAAATTATTAGGTGTCCTTTTAATGGCTTCAGTACCTGCAGGACTATTGACAATTCCTTTCTTGGAGAATGTGAATCAATTCCAAAATCCATTTCGTCGTCCAGTAGCTACAACAGTATTCTTAATCGGTACCGCAGTAGCTCTTTGGTTAGGTATTGGAGCAACGTTACCTATCGATGAATCTTTAACTCTAGGTCTTTTCCAATTTGATAGAAATTAGAATATCTTAATATAGGGGAGGAGGGAAATCTTTTGTTTATATATCTAGGGAGTAGTTGCTTTAAGATAAATGGTCTCTCCCTAGATATATGCTTTTTTAAAATGCTTTCATTTTATTACTACTATTATTATTATTATCATATTATTATTATCATATCATTACAAAATGGTCAAAAATGATTTTCATAGAAATTTACTTTCTGGAAGAACTTAGAAAAAGGGGTCATGAATGGGGAGAAAAAATAGAACTATTATAATTATAAGTCTAAACCGGATTCCCCGGTGAATCAATTCCAATATTTCGTATCAATTCCAATATTTCTTTGACAGATTGTTCCCCAAGATGTTTTATTTTCATTAAATCTTTTCCACTGTAATTCAAAAGGTCTGATACTGTATTTATATTTGCCTTTTTGAGACAATTATATATCCTAGTAGAGAAGTTTAATTGGTCAATATACATTTGATTGAAAACTATTCTCTTCGTATTAGTCGATGTATGCGAAATAGGTAAGGAAGGAGTAATATTGTCGCTTAGACTGTTTGTTCCATCGCTGTTCTCTTCCTTTGCATTTAGAAAGGGAAGGAAAAAGTCAATTAAATTACGAGAAGCTTCATCAAGTGCTTCTTTAGGAGCTAATCCTCCATTCGTCCATATTTCAAGAAATAGAATTTCTTGTGTCTCATTTTCGTTGCAATAGGAGTGAATACTGTAATTTACATTTTGAACAGGGACAAAGACAGCATCTATAGGAAAAAATTCATCCTTATAATTGGAATTATTTGGATTTTGAATAATATATCCGCGGCCTTTTTCAATTTGTAATGATATATCTAAGGTAATTGATTTGTTTATGTTAGCTATATGTTGTGTAGTATCAATTATTCTCACAGAAGGTGGTAGTATGATATCTTCAGCGGTTACTTTTTTTGGTCCGACAACATGGATAGATCCTTCTCGAATTCCGTACGCATCACTTCGAAGTACAATTTCTTTTAGATTCATCAAAATTTCATGTATTGATTCCTCAATACCTATTATCGCGGAATATTCGTTTGATATATTTATATTGTTAAATTTAGCACGTGTGATACATGTTCCTTCTACTTCTCCGAGTAGAACTCTTCTTATTGCACTGCCTATTGTATTAGCTTGACCTTTGCGAAGCGGAGATAAAGTGAAACGACCATAATGAAAACGCTTACTCTCTGTTCTGGATTCGACGCACTTCAATTCTGGTATCTTTATTGAGACTGATATTTCATTCTGATTCATAATATTATTTTAATAAATGGTTTAATCATTTCTTTCTCTTTCAATTTATTCAATTTTTACACACGTCTCCTTTTGGGAGGTCTACATCCGTTATGTGGCACAGAAGTTACCTCATAAATATTCTTTATTCTTATACCACTTTGATAAATAGATCGCAGTGCTGGTTCTTTCCCCGGACCGTTGCCACGTAGCATAACTTCTGCTTCTTTCAGAAGACCTTGATTTACTAAGGTATGAACAACATTTTCTGTTGCAATCTGAGCAGCAAATGGTGAACGTCTTTTTGTACCCTTGAATCCGCAAGAACCGGCAGAAGACCAAGAAACCGTTTGCCCTTGTGTATCTGTAACAGTAACAATGGTATTGCGAAAACTTGTTCGAATACAAATAACTCCTTTCAGTATTCGATGTTTAGTTTTACGTGGCAAAAATCTTCTTGTAGCTTTACGTGGCACATATTTTCTTCGTATTTTTTGACACAAATCTTTTCTTGTTATAATTTCTGATAAATTTTGATATTTTGAAGTAAAAAAAAAAATTATTCTAAAATAGATTATACATCTAATAATATGAATATGACGCCGAAATTTATTGATTTCTTTTATAATTCCTTATAATGGGAATTATCCCTGTTTTTGTTTATGCCTCGGATTGTAACAAATTACAACAAGGCGTTTCCGTCTACGAATTAGGCGGCACTTTTCGCAAAGTTTGCGAACAGAAGCACGTATTTTCATATTTGTGGTCCTTTTTTGAATACTAAAATCTTTTGTTAATGGGCCTCATCGGTAGCATCATCCTTTCGTTTGACGGGATATCTATATATTATACGTCCTTTGCTTAAATCATAAACAGGTAATTCAACTCTTACTCTATCTCCTGGTATTACTCGTATTGTTCGACATCTCATTTTACCCGATATAACCGTTAAAACATCTATATCATTATCTAGATGGACTAAAAACATAGCATTAGGATATGCTATGGTAACTACGCCATCCATAATGACAAAATTCTTTTTGGTACTCATTGTTTGCTAGTTTTTCACCTCCACCTCTAATATTATTAACTTTGTTATGACCTCACTATGACATTAGATTTCTAAAAGAGAAGAATCATTTAATTAAATTGAAATAAAAGACGTTTCATTTTTTTCTTTTTTTTTTCGTTAATATCTTCTTTTTTTATCAGCTATTACTAACTTAATAATATTCATTGAATAAAATTGAATTCTTTTTTTTGTCAGCTAAATTTCTGACAATGAACACTCAATTTTTCTTTTGATAGTAGTAAATTACTTTTCTTATAGCATTGTATTGTAATATTGTAGGCAAAAATGCAATTTAGGCATTTACTTTTTGTTTTGGAGGCAAGTTACCAAAAAATACATAATAATTCTCCTCCTATTTTTTTTTGTCGAGCTTCTCGATCAGTCATTATTCCTTGCGAAGTAGAGAGGATTGCAATCCCCATTCCACCTAAAACTTTAGGGATTTCTCGATAATTAGAATAGATTCTCAGACCAGGTTTGCTAATACGCTTTGAAGCGGTTATATATCTCTTTTGCGTCCTTCCCCTAGATTTTGAAGTTAAAACAAAAAAATATTTTTGACCTTCTCTATGTTTCCTAACATCCTCTATAAAGCCTTCTCGTAGAAGAATCCTTGTGATTTTCTCGGTAATAATAGTAGCCGCCACTCGAACTGTTTTTTTTTTTACCATGTCAGCATTTCTAATATAAGTCATTAGATTAGCAATAGTATCGTTACCCATGACGAACTAATTCTTAATAATTTACTAAATGTAAAGGCATGTTTATCTTTTTTCTTTTTTTAGGAATATGCCTGACATTACTTTTACATAATTGATCAGTATTTATAGTACTTCAGGAGCCAATGAGATTATTTTGGTGAAATTCAATTCTCTCAATTCCTCAGTAACTGAACCAAAAACTCGAGTTCCTCTTGGATTTCCTTTCTGATCAATGACAACTGCTGCATTGTCATCAGATCGTATTATCATTCCATCGCTACGTTTAAGTTCTTTACACGTACGTATAACTACGGCTCTAACTATTTCTGATTCTTGCAGAGGCATATTAGGTGCTGCTTCTTTAATTACAGCGATGATAATATCGCCAATATTAGCGGTGTTACGATTACCTGCTCCTAGTACTCGAATGCACATTAATTTTCGGGCTCCACTGTTGTCTGCTACATTCAAGTAAGTTTGGGACTGAATCATTTTTCCTCCAATTGTTACCTCGGCAGAAAAAAAGGTATTTATGATCAGATCAAATAAATGATCTTTTTCTGCCAGAAATATCTCTTTGGTTCGGCATTATTTACGCGAACTAGTAATAAATTTAGTATGTATAGGCATTTTATATGCAACGATTTGAAAAGCTGCTCTCGCTATAGTCTCTGATACTCCACTTATTTCATAAAGTATTCGACCTGGTTTGACGACGGATACCCAATATTCCGGAGATCCCTTGGCTTTCCCCGAACCCATACGTATTTCTGCAGGTCTCGTTCTAATAGGTTTGTCAGGAAATATACGTATCCATATTTTTACGCCGCGACGGGCATAACGAGTAATTGCTCGTCGTCCTGCTTCTATCTGCCCAGATGTGATCCAAACAGGTTCCAATGCCTGAAGAGCAAATCTACCAAAACAAATGCGATTACCCCGAGAAGATATTCCCTTGATTCTTCCCCTATGTTGGTGACGAAATTTCGTTCTTTTTGGGTTCTAGTCGATGGTTGTATAATATAATACTATTTGAATTCCATCTCTATTTCAGAACCGGATATGAAAGTTTCTTCTCATCCGGCTCCTTGTGAAGAATCTATGGGATCATAAATATAAATATAAATAGTGAGGTCCTAGGAATCAATCAGTATTGACTCATTACACATATTAGTTATTCATATAATATGAGGATACAAATACCTCTATATGTCCAATAAGTATCTTACAGGCGAATATTAACTCTAAGTTATTTGGGGTTTACTTTTGGACTCCAATGAAATTGATTCTTTATTGGTTTATTTCGCCATCCTATCCAATGAATGATTAAGATTTCTATATGATCTTATGCAGTCACAGGTTCCATCGTTCCCATAGCTTTTAAATGGCTGCTTAGGTATACCCTCTGCAATGGAGTTCTTATTTATAATTTCTTTTTCTTATAAGAATCAATTTTCTTAGTTTCCATTGATCCGAAGCTCTTTTTAATAAACTGAATAGAAATAATCAGGATAATTCTTATGCTTTATCACACTGCTCTTTGAGGGTGCTTTATGAACCATACAATACTGTAAGGAAGAAGATTTCATTTTCTCTTTTTCTCCTTCCCTTTTTCTTTTCTTGCATTACCAAAGACTCTTTTTACGAGAGATATAGGTTTGTCTTTTCGTGTCGAAAAGGTCTTTCGTTTCTTTGATAGAACTATCTATATTAAAATAACTAGCTTATTGGATCTTAGTCAAATGTACTAGAGACCAATTTGTTTTTATTTCGAGTTCCATTCATTTTAGAAAAGAAGGAAAAGCTTGATCTCAACGAGTCGCACACTAAGCATAGCACTGCTCCAAGATGTTTAATAATTTTTATTTGATCTTATAGAATTTAAGATTTATGATTGGTTAGATTATAGAAAGATATTGCTCATCTTAAACAAAGATCCAAATTTTTATCCCTAATACTCCATAGACGGTTTGAACCGCATAATAACAATAATCAATTTTAGCTCGAAGGGTCTGTAAAGGCACTCTACCTTTCATAGCCGATTCTTTCCGGGCTCTCTCAATTCCGTTAAGACGCCCTTTAATTTTTATTTTAACACCTTCTACATCTGCCTTTTCAGCTAGTTGAATAGCTTTTTTCATTATTTTTCTTATTTCAACTCTCTCCTTTAGTTGTAGAGCAATATATTCCGCAAGAATTTTGGGTTCTCTATAAGGTGTATCCACTTTTTCTATAGAAATGACAAGTTCTCTGTTTACAGAATTAAGCATACTTTGTACAAGCATTTTTTGTACTTCCTTTCTTAATTCCTTCATTTTTTCTTTTTTTCTTGGCGCTTTTTTTTCGATAAACAAATCGACAAATGCAATATATATATTTACCGAAATCAATTTGGTCTGTTTCAGAATCTCTATACGTGTAATTCCTCCATAACTAGAATTGATAGAACTTTTTATATATTTTACATAATTTTCAATGCAATTATATATTCTCTCATCTTCTCGTAGATCTTCGGAATAATCCCCTTCTTCAAACCAAAGGGAATAATGGTTTTGAGTAAAACCAAGTCTAAAACCAAGTGGATTTATTTTGTTTCCCATACATATTTTTTAGTACTTTAAGTAGTAGTATATTTATTTGCGGCATAAATCGCTTCCATCTATTTGAATATTTTGTTTCTATTTAATGTTTCATCGTACTGTTATGTAATCGTGAGTTGAATTACAGAAATCCAATGATGTATCGTAAAATAATGTAATACTTATATGACAAGTGGATTTCTGTATTGGATAACCACGACCCCGAGCTCTAGGTCGAAATCTTTTCAAAGTAGGACCTTCATTCACTTCAGCCGCAAGGACAGCTAAATAGCACTTATGTATACCCATAAATGAACATGCATTTTCGGCTGCAGAAACAAGTACTTTGAATATAGGCTCACATGCTCTATAATCCATGAAAGTCAGTATCGCAAGTGCCTGTATATAGGTAGAATTACGAAGTAAATGGGCTACTCTACGTGCTTTATTAGAAGACATACGTACATGCTTAGCTACAGCTCGTATTTTTATAGTTGAATTTAAATCTAAATCCCTATTTTGAAATATCAATTTCATCTTCATCCTCCATAATGAATTAATGTATACTATTTACAACGATACTTTATTTATTTATCGTTTCTCTCTCTTTTTTGTGTGTGTGTGTTTTTTTTTTTCTTTTTGTTATTTTTTTTTTTTTTCGTTTTTCGATTTTTTATCCTTTTTCGCATGTCCCTGGAAGATGGAAGTAGGTGCAAATTCTCCTAATTTGTGGTTTATCATACCATTTGTTATAAAAATGGGTAAATGTACCTTTCCATTATGAACAGCAATGGTATGACCAATCATTGCGGGTACAATGGCAGATCTACGGGACCAGGTTACTATTATCTTCTTCTCTTTAATCATGTTTAGATTATCGATTTTACTTAACAAATCATTAGATACAAAAGTATTTTTTCTTAGTGAACGTGCCATGGTTAATTAATTACCTTTCTTTTTATTGATAGAAAATAAAAATGGATTTACAACTATTCCTATTTACGTCGACGAAGAATTGAAACATCGCTATATTTATTTCTCTTCCGACTTTTTCTTCCAAGTGCGCTATAGCCCCAAGGGGTCAGGGGTTTTTTTCTGCCAATTGGAGCTCTTCCTTCACCACCCCCATGAGGATGATCTACAGCATTCATAACTATTCCTCTTACTTCAGGACGTTTACCCAGCCAACGTTTTGACCCAGCTTTACTTAAAGTTCGATTTTTCCATTTAACGTTGCCTACTTGTCCAATTGTTGCTGAGCAGTTCTCAGATATTAAACGAACCTCTCCAGATGGTAATCTTAATGTGGTCAATCGGCCTTCTTTTGCGATCAATTCTGCCACAGCACCCGCTGCTCTAGCTAATTGTCCGCCTTTTCCGACTTGTACTTCGACATTATGTATAGTCGTGCCTAAAGGTATATTGGTTGAAGTAGATCTTTAATTTGTAAAAATCCCTTCCCAAACTGTACAAGCCTCTCTCAGGGCATACAGCTTTCTGGATGTGAATAGAATATGATTATTATTAATCTATTTTATATAGAGACTTAAGATGAAGGTTTCCATTCCTTATGTCCTTATTCTGTACATCCTAGGTTTCTTTATTCCATCATCTGGCTTATGTTATTTTTTCATGTAGCATTCAGAATGAATGACTTTATTAAATTACGTTAATGCTTTCGCATCTTCCGGATAACGTAGGAGGCATTTGAAATATCAATTGATTTTTAAAACTATTTGTCACTGTTCAGCTTCGAATCTGCCTTTGACCATCAAATCAAATGTGAGTTACTTGTTTTTCTCTTCAGAACAAGGGTTCCTTTACCTTAGTTGTTTCTGCTTCAGACAATTAAGTCTTCTCCATATTATCATATCTCTGGAGTCAATAATTAATTCAGAAACTATTGAACTCAATCACCCGCTGTTCTTTATCCTCAGTTTCCCTTTGGGATTGATCCCATCAAAGTATTTTAGTTGGATCAGTGATAGATTTTAAGGTTTTGCTGTAAACCCAATCGGTTATTTCCGATTACGTACAATTAATAATTCAAACCGCACTCAAAGATAGGGCATTTCCCATTGATATGGGGGCTCTTGCACCGGAAATAATAGTATCTCCAATCATAATCCCTCTCGGATGCAAAATATATGTCTTTTTACCATTTCTATAGTGCACAAGACAGATATATGCACTTCTATTAGGGTCACTCTCTATTGTTACAATTTTTCCCAGTATGTTTTTTTCACTCCGTCGAAAATCAATTTGACGATACAGACGCTTGTGACCTCCTCCTCTATGACGTATGGTAATAATTCCACTGTTATTACGACCTTTCCCACAACGATGCCGGCCAGAAGTCAATTTCTTTTGTGGATGCGATTGGACTTTTTCATCAAAACTTGATAGAGATTTATCACGTGTGCCCGGAATCAAAGTCCTGTACGAACGGGTGTTCATGTTTGACAATTCCAATAAGTTTCATTTTGAAGGAAAAAGTGGAATAGAATCACCTGATTTTAGTGTAATAATAATACGTTTATAATGCATTCTATGTTTCATTATTTGTTTTCTATTTCCTCTTTTTTCTTTCTTTTGCGGAGGTCGATAACTATTGACTCCTATTACTTTAACATTGAAGAAAAGTTCAATCCAATTTTTGATCTTTGTTTTATTTGATCCCGAATCGACATTGAAAATATATTGATTTTTCTCAAATAGATTAACACTTTTCTCTGTAAGTACGAAATCTAGACATTGAACTTCATACATAAATATTTCTCCTTTGCTATCATTTACAAATAAAAATGCCTGTATCCACCTTTATTATAGTCAAATAAATAGAATTAAACTATAGTTCTATATGATACTCTAGTTGCATAGAAAATTATGTTTTTAAGATATTGTAACCGACTTCTATTGAAAAGAAAAAACAAAATCGATAAACATTATTCAAAATGGTAACATATATTTTTTTCTCTCAAATTATTCTTCGTCTTCTTTTATTCTTCGTCTTCTTCCTTATAATATAAAATCATCCATCATTGTAGAATCCAATTCCTCTAATTGATTCCTTACTAGCTATAAGGAAAGAATGTTTGTTATTAGCTTTTGTATATGTATAACAAGGCTTAGTGGTTTGAATTTAAATGAGTTCCTTATATCATCTTGATATAACTTTAACTGGAGCAGTTTATAGTCCTTAAGCAAATAGTATAATTCTACCTCTATTCTTATTAAGTTATTAATCTCTATTCTTATTAAGTTATTAAAGTTATTAATGAGAGGAAAGGTTATATTTCAATGATCTCCAGGTCATTATTAGATATGTAATAAATATTGTTCGATCATTACCTGACCTGGCTAAAACATTAGCCTTCGTTCTATTCTAATTCAACCCATCCCTGAAATTCAATTCTGACCTAGCGGAAAATTTTGCTGACGACATAGTAAACCACTAGGAATACCATAAATCTACCCATTTCTCATTACCCCCTTCTGCCTAATTATTATACAATTCATACAATTATTTAGATTTTTAGATTTGAATTTTGAAGGAAAAAGTGGAATAGAATTATATTTGAAAACTATGTATCATTACAATATAATTATAGCTCATAATTAAAGTTATGTCAATAGAAATATGGCAAATTCGTAACTAGACCATTTATTAATTGAATTCCATGTATAATTCAATTATTTCGCTCAGAACATTTTTTAAAAGAGCTCGTGGAACCATACTATCAAACATTCCAAAATCAAATAAAGAATCAGATACTTGATCTTCATCATCTACTATCTGGTTTAATGTCTGTTCAATAACTCTTTTACCCGCAAATGCAATGTATGCATTTGGCTCGACAATCGTGACATTAGCTAACATACCAAAGCTAGCAGTGACTCCACCAGTTGTCGGAGATGTAAGAACTGAAATATATGGCAATCTTTTTTCCTTTTGATGTGTATGCAACACAGCAGCTATCTTATTCATTTGCATTAAGCTAAAACTTCCTTCTTGCATACGAGCTCCGCCAGAAGCACAGACGAGAATTAATGGAAGGAGATGCTCAGTAGCATACTGTATTAAACGGGTTATTTTCTCACCCACTACCGATCCCATACTGCCTCCCATGAACTGAAAATCCATAACTCCGAGTGCGACAGGAAGACCATTTATTTGACCTATGCCTGTTTGAATAGCGTCGGGTAAACCTGTTTCTTTTTGATAGGAAGTGTTATAATCGTCATAACATTGTTCTTCTGTTTCTATGTCTATAAATTCGTCCTTTCCTAGATTAAGTGTACTCTTAATTAGTTTTACACCAGCGTCGACATACTCTTTTTCTTCTTTAGTTAAAGAAGCATAAGTTAAAGGATATTCTTCTTCAATATCCTCAGTATCTTCAATATCCTCAGTATCTTCAATATCCTCTATATAAGTTTCTTCGTTTTTCTTACAAAATTTTTCTTTGCTATCTAGTGTTATTGTAGAAAAATCTTTCATTATCTCTAGTAAATCTAGAAATAATATTTTAACCTCTTCACTCACAGGTTCAGTACTCAACCATGACCATGAATCTTTCTTGTAATTGAGGCTCCACAACTGCAAATTACTGTCACAATCTTTTTCATTTTTCTTGTAATAGAGTATTAGATGTTTGTCGATAGAGTGTAGTTCCTCATCTTCCTCATCATATATCATATTGATATGATCAATGCTATTATCCCACTCATAGGGATCTTCGTCGAGATAGCGTCTATAGCGATCTTCTACGATATTATCGTCTATTTTTTCATAAAATATGATATCATCAATGCTATTATCACACTCATAGCGATCTTCTTTTTTACTGTATTCTACTTCTTTTTTAATGTATTCTACTAGAATATCGGAACCGAACCGATAGAATTCTTCTCCTTTAAGTAAACCACAACAACGAGATTTAAACCAATATTTAAAATTTTTCAAAACCAGATATCTTTCCATCAAACATATCGCCGTATGTTTTCGCAGCCATAAACAGTAATTTGTCTCTGGATTATTTCCTGGATAAAAAGGAAATAGTTTTTTTATTTTCCTTGCTTTTCTTTTTTCTTCCGGAAAATCAAGTTCTATTTTCACTAAGTGTACCGCCGTTACTTTCAAGAACTTATCTTGTGATACTAATTGTTCTTTTAAATTGGTTAATTGTTTAATTAATTTAATTAGGAAGGTCAAATTTGTGAAAATGTTCTTTTCAATCAAATCCATTAAAGATTGTACAGGTTGAATAGAATTAGCAGGAAAAAGATCCATAAAAGGATGCGGATACATTCTTTCTACCTGTTCGGTCAAATCTCCCAAAATATGAATATCATCAGGAAAATCAATATCATCAGGAAAATCAATATCATCAGGAAAATCAATATCATCAGGAAAAAGATCGCTAAAATCCAGCAGACCCATGCTTTTTATTTCTTTGATAGTCAGATAGTCGTAGTCGATTGCTTCTAGTGCTTCATCTGTGAAATGGGTCATACGACCTATAAAATCGCGCAGATCATCTATAGAATCTATAAAATCGTGCATACCATCTATTGACAATAGAGATAGAATTTCATAAGACAATGAATAGAAAAGTTCATCAAAAAATGATGTATCTTCTACTACAAATCTACCTTTAAATCTACCTTTAAAAAAAAATGCCTTTAAAAAAATGAACCATATAACGGGAATGAACCATCTAGGGCGTTGTATAGCTTTCATCCCTGCAGCATCATCATTTACATCATCATTGAAAATATATGAAAAAAGAGAGAAAAACGCAAGTCGCGCTAATTCATGTGTTATTTTTTTATGTATTTCAAAAAGGACAAATTGAACTGTTTTCAAACCTGTATCAATAATATTTTTTAATATCCTAATAGTTTCCGTTTGGAAGAACGGAATAGTTTCCTTTTTGTCTAAACTCAGATATTTTATGAATTTCTTTTCTAATACAACCTTAACGATATTAACAAGAGTAATATTGTATCCTACTAATGTTTTCAACCCATTTTTTTCTTTGTGAAAAAATTCAAAATCAAAATATTTGTTCTTAATTATTATGTACAACATAGTTGAGAGCCTTTGAACCGCTTTGATGTCAAACGTCGTATGCTGTTTTTCTAACACATTTGTACTAGAAAAATTCATGTCCATAGGACACCAAGTGCCATTATCAATTAATAATTCAATTCGCTCTGAACTAGTGATCTGTAGCGTTGCCCCGCATTCCTCACAAACACCTTTTTGTTCTAAAAAAAATTTTTTATATATAACGGTCTCACAATTCTCGCACAAAACCCACAAATGTTTAAAACGTTCCGAATTCAATCTGTTTTCTACGGGTTTTGTTTCGTCGATATGTTCAGAATCTTTGTCTTCTTCACACATTTTCTCAGAATCTTTGTCTTCTTCACACATTTTCTCAGAATCTTTGTTTTCTTCACACATTTTCTCATCTTTTTTCTATATATATTGTTACGTGTACAACTTAACTTTTAATAGACACAAATACAAACCATCATACTTTAGCTCAGTTTGGGTGCGAGCTAGAATAGATTGCAGGCCCTTGCCCCCCCGGGCCTGGATCTACTGATCCACCGACCCCATCGAGTAATCTAGAATATTAGATATTAGGCAAATACCTTTCCTCTAGCCGAATTATTCTATTCCCATCCATTCGGTATTCGGCTCAATCTTAAAAGAAAAGATTGGGCCGAGCTCGCTTCGATTAAGGGACCAAACAGACGAAAGTCACTCGATTACAAGCGATCAATCGTATCAAATTCAAATTTGATTTCCTTCCATACTTCACAAGCGGCAGCTAGTTCAGGACTCCATTTAGTAGCTTCGCGGATCACTTCATTACCTTCACGCGCAAGATCACGTCCTTCATTACGAGCTTGTACACAAGCTTCTAAAGCGACCCGATTAGCCACTGCACCAGGTGCATTTCCCCAAGGGTGCCCCAAAGTCCCTCCACCAAACTGTAATACGGAATCATCTCCAAAGATCTCGGTCAGAGCAGGCATATGCCAAACGTGAATACCTCCTGAAGCTACAGGCAGGACACCCGGCATAGAGACCCAATCTTGAGTGAAATAAATACCACGACTTCGGTCTTTTTCAATAAAATCATCACGCAATAGATCAACAAAACCCAAAGTGACTTCTCGTTCTCCTTCAAGTTTACCTACTACAGTACCAGCATGAATATGATCTCCACCAGACATACGTAGTGCTTTAGCCAGTACACGGAAGTGCATACCATGATTTCTTTGTCTGTCAATAACTGCGTGCATTGCGCGGTGAATGTGAAGAAGTAGGCCGTTATCTCGGCAATAATGAGCCAACGAAGTATTTGCTGTAAAACCTCCAGTCAGATAGTCATGCATGACTATAGGAACTCCCAATTCTCTGGCGAATACTGCTCTTTTCATCATTTCTTCACATGTACCTGCAGTCGCATTCAGGTAATGTCCCTTAATCTCACCCGTCTCAGCCTGAGCTTTATAAATTGCTTCTGCACAAAAGCAGAAACGATCTCTCCAGCGCATAAATGGCTGGGAATTCACGTTTTCATCATCCTTGGTAAAATCAAGTCCACCACGGAGACATTCATAAACCGCTCTACCATAATTCTTGGCAGATAGACCCAATTTTGGTTTGATAGTACATCCCAATAAAGGACGACCATATTTGTTTAATTTATCTCTTTCTACTTGAATACCATGTGGTGGGCCTTGAAAAGTTTTTGAATAAGCAGGAGGAATTCGTAAATCTTCCAGACGTAGAGCCCGTAAAGCTTTGAATCCAAATACATTACCTACAATAGAAGTAAACAGGTTAGTCACAGAGCCTTCTTCAAAAAGGTCTAAAGGGTAAGCTACATAGGCAATAAATTGAGTTTCTTCTCCAGGAACGGGTTCAATATCATAGCATCGCCCCTTGTAGCGATCAAGACTGGTAAGGCCATCGGTCCAAACAGTGGTCCACGTACCAGTGGAAGATTCGGCAGCTACCGCTGCTCCCGCTTCTTCGGGGGGCACTCCAGGTTGAGGAGTGACTCGGAATGCTGCCAAGATATCAGTATCTTTGGTCTGATATTCCGGAGTATAATAAGTTAATCTGTAATCTTTAACACCCGCTTTGAATCCGACACTTGCTTTAGTCTCTGTTTTTGGTGACAT